TCAGGGGATTAGAGCACGTGGCTACGAACCACGGTGTCGGGGGTTCGAATCCCTCCTCGCCCGCAATCAATCATCCTCGAAGGAAATCTCCCGTCTATCTTGCTTGGGTTTGGGTTGGTACCTTGCATTTTCTCTCGGGAGGAGTCGGCGTGGAGAGTACGCCGAAGTCGAGTATAGCTCTATCTCGATTGGAGATGGAGCATTTTATTCACCTACTGCTCGATGAATGAAACCATTCATTCTAAAAATTGTGGAAACTCCGAGTATCTGGTTAGATACCCCTAACCAGATACTCGGTCGGTTTAGGGATGGGATTTCGAGTCCCATCTCAAGGATTTTGAGTCCTTTGGAAACAGGGAAAGGATGGGTTTTCAAAATCCCATCCCCTGCGTGTTTGGGGAAATACTAGGATTTTCGGTCCATCTCATTCACATTCGAATTTTTTTTTTAGACGAATCACGCCCGTGTATCAGTATCAGCCGCCCCTTTCTCCCTCTTCTTTCTTTCTATTCCGTAAGACTATTCCTTTCCTTGAGTACCGCATTGGGGCCATACCCAATATCTTTTGCCGCCCCATCCTTGGTTTGTTTGGAAAGGGAAAAGAAGAAAAGGTGGGGCTTACGAACTTACCTACCTATGAAACTCCATAGAATGAGGAGATGGATTCTTAGTAGTCAACAATCCAAGGATTTACATTCCAGTTTTACGGATTGGTACTAGGGAGTATGAAATTTCCCAAGGATTTCATTTCCTTTTGGTAGATTTAGCTTCGGGGGACACCGATGCAACAGGACCCACCCGTCTCTCGATACGAAGATGCGTTTTCGGCGCCACTTCGTTCGTAGAGGCAAGCACGGAGATTGACCAAATAGAACTTCCCCGCCGGGCCGGGTTCTCTCTGTTTTCTATCTTTCTGGTTTGAAAAGGAAGGGGTCGGGAGACTTATTCCGGAAATGCAAGACGACTTCTGTTCCGGACGCCTCGCGGGGATTCGAACCTCCGTACTACGCATTACTCCATCTCGTGTCTGGTATGCCTACCCTCGTTTCGAAGCAAGGGAACGTGATGGAGTTATGTGAACCGATTCAATTGTACGAATATCTCTCCAGTCCTGTCAACTGCTAAACCGAATTTTCATTCCTTTTTTGCCGGATTTACTAACTGCTAACTGGGAAACTCCACTAAGATTGAAACGAAATCCACAAACCTTTTTGAGAATTCATAGATTCTCCGGGTAGTGGTAAGGTTCCAGTTCATACTGACTATGGCCAAGGGTTCGAATCTAGTCCCGCCCGCAATCAATCATCTCTAAAGCAGTGTTCGATTCCATCCTCGTACAGAGACTTCTTTTTTTCACGGCCTGAAAAGCAAGCCCACGCTTGTCTCACAGGCAAGTCTTTTCACCAATATCAAGGAAATAATACCATATGAATAGACAAAAAAAAAGGGGGGGCATTCCCCCTTCGCCAAAATACTCGGTTGGATGTAACGGCGTGGGTTGTTACTGCGCAACTCCAGCTGTGCACTGCGCGGAAATACTTCTATCTCCTCCGGAATAGACGAGGGATCATTTTCCTAGCAAGTGATTCTGGGTGCGAGAAGACAAGCTAGATAGGAGAATGCCAGGATCAATTACCGAAGAAGATAGAACTATTTCGTAAGTTGCACAGACGGACTAGTTGGGATAGCGGAACCAGCTTTTCATTCATTTGAGGAGAAAAAAAGGAGAAGAAAGAAAAGGAAGTTTCGTACCACAATTCCAAGTGGGTCTAAAAGAAGGTATTCCGTGTGATTTCGATAATAGGATCTATGAATATACCCGATAGGGTTGATGCTAGCGCACGAATGATCATAGCTATTTCAAGAGAATTTTTCGAAATCGAAATTGATGGAGAAACTAATGAATTTTGTCTAGAAGTTATGGGTGTGTCGCTCCTCCCACTCTTCCCGGTGAACATTGATTTAATTATTTTTAGATAGTAATAGATGGAAATGACACTTGTGACGAGCGCCACCGGAACTGATGGGTACGAACCAGCTTTCCATCCATGCCAAAAGAGATGGAGTTTACCAAAAAAACCGGATGGTGGAGGCATACCCCCTAGGGATGGTGAACGTAAAACCGGAGAGAATGTTAGAACAGGATCCTTCATGTATAATCCCGCGTAATCCCTGATATTATCAGTTCCGGTTCGTAAACCAAATGGGGTGATACGAGCAAAAGTTCCCAAATTCATGAGTATATAGATAAACGTATAAGTTATCATACTTGCGTAACCGTTCCCTGAGTCTGCAGCAAGTACCCCAATCATGATATATCCAATTTGGCTTATAGAAGGATAAGCTAGCATACGTTTTACGCTTCTCTGAGTAACGGCAATTAGATTTCCCAATATCATGCTAAAGGTAGCTAATAATCCCACCGCGATATGCCACTCATTAGATAAGTATGGGAAAATTAGACCGAAGAGTCGTGTAAATGAAGCTGGAGCTGCTACTTTAGAGGTAACGGAGAAAAAAGCAACGACTGGTGTAGGGGAGTCAGAGTCGAAAAGAAGATTTTCGATCTTTCCGCTCATTCAGAACCGTGCGTGAAATTCTCACCTCACACGGCTCCTGGTTCGGGGGGGAGTCATAACTTGCTCCCAGAACCTTCCTCGTGTATGTCTCAAATCCATTTTTCCTTAAAAAATTCGTAATCACTCAAAGAAGAGTTGTTAACTTCTCGAGGAATCCCTCATCATTTGTTTCCATCTCCCGCCAGGAGTTTCGTATCAAATTCCTTCTTGCTGGTTTGTCCCTCTTCCTTTTTCAAGGGAATCCTTTCAGCAACGATAGGCACATGCGACAGGCGGAAGAGACAAATTGCGACTTTCTTCGTTCCCGCCTCCTTTTTACTTTTTAACAGAATGTTATGATATAATGATTCAAGAGATAGGTATTCCGGGCATCCATGGCTGAACGGTCAAAGCACCCAACTCATAATTGGCGAATTCACAGGTTCAACTCCTGTTGGATGCAACGATAAAAAGAAAAAAGTATATATATATACTGGATTAGGAACCTGTAGCGGCGACAGGAAAACTAGTAAACTATACGGGAATCCTTTGAGAAGGAAGATGAGAGGTGGGGGGGGAAGAGAGCATATATATATATATATGTCTTTCCCCTTACTACATATTTTTATCTTCCCATCTATACAAAAAATGGGAGACGAAGTGAGGGGGATACTACGGATAAGTCGGGGAATCAGGTAGTTACTGGAAAATCTATTCGTCTATTGCAGCAGAATCAATATACTTCCCAGGTAGATTCGAAACTAACTAAAACTGAGATGAAAAATCGGGTCGAGCAATTCTTCGACGTTGAAGTAGGAGGTATAAACAGTAGTCGAGTGACAAGTAAAAGTAGGAGAAGGGGAATTAAGTCGAACCTTAATTACATGAGCCGCAAGAAAATGATTGTTAGACTAAGAAAGAATTATTTCATTCCCCCGTTTCTGAGTCAGACTTAGAAACTTCTTTATTCCCCCGTTTCTTCCCGGAAGGAGAAGAAAAAAGAAAAAGTAAATTCCATTCGAAGAGGAAAAAGAGATATGGCTATGTGATCATATGAGGCGTATACCCCGAGTGCCCAGAAGCAAGACATGCCAAATTTAATGGAAGCAAAAGGACACAAACCCTGTAAAAGATTGACTCGTGGCAAAATTTCTAGAAGTGGACGCAACAGTCGGGGAGTAATAACCTGTAGACACAGGGGGGGTGCTCACAAGCGTCTGTATCGAAAAATTGATTTCCGGAGAAACAAATTCGATGTTATTGGCAGAGTGGCAAGTGTTGAGTACGACCCCAACCGCAACGCATCCATTTGTTTAGTCAATTACGTAGACGGTGATAAAAGATATATCTTGCATGCACGAGGAGTGGCGGTTGGAGACGTCGTTACATGCGGCCCCACCGCATCTATTTCAGCAGGAAATGCCTTACCTCCGAGCGCGGGTTGAATAGATGATTTGCGTATTCAGAGATTAGTCGATTGGGTTGTAGAGTAGACCCGCAAACCCGGCACTACTTCGAAGTTGCCACAAACTTCGGAGTAAACTTCGTTGGGTAACCAACTAGGGACAGCAGCGTGTGCCACAACTTAGTGACGAGCATAAATACATCAATTTGCAAGGGTAAGATAATATGGAAACGGGTAAATAGTCTCAAAATTGAGGCAGTAGGCAAAAAGTATTTTTTTCTCTGACATTGGAGGAAAAATAAACTGATTCGGGTTGGCGGTCAGAGGCGATGCCGAAACTACAAGCAAAGTAATTTGACATACAGGGGAGATGCGCGGAGTCGCAATTATATGAAGTAAATGCCGAGAGGAAAGAGTTTCCTAAGTTATTACGGACATTAAATAATGTTGACGCGAGTCATCGAATTCATCAATTCTGTTGCCAAATTCTGGATAGATACTAGAAAAGCCAGGTGCAGGCAGAGGAAAGGGAAGCCGAGGATGTGGCGGGAAGGGCTGGAAATGAAATTACTTACCCATACTTCAGCAAATGTTAATTTAATTGAGTGGACTTCTGTCCCCATCAACGACACGATATTTCACTTCTTCACTTCTACATCCAGAAAGCTGTATGCCCCGAAAGGGGCTTGTACAGTTTGGGAAGGGGTCTTCCTGGGTTGACTTTCATCAAAGAGAGGACGCCCCGAATGGGAAGATCTACTTCGACCAAAATGCCTTTGGGGACTATCATACATAATATAGAGCTTAAATCCGGGAGAGGTGGATAATTGGTTAGAGCAGCCGGTACCGTAGCCAAAGTAGTTGCAAAGGAAGGTCGACTAGCTACACTAAGATTACCTTCCGGCGAAATTCGCTTAGTACCTCAAGATTGTTTAGCGAGTGTAGGCCGGGTCGGAAACGTAGATATCAGTAACAGGGACTTGGGGAAAGCGGGGTCCAAGCGGTGGTTGGGAAAGAGGCCCAGGGTAAGAGGTTCAGCCATGAATCCCGTGGATCATCCACACGGGGGGGGGGAGGGCAGAACCTCCATCGGCAGAAAGAGGCCGTTAACCCCCTGGGGACACGTCACGCTGGGAAAAAGAAGTCGCGGGCGGAGGAATCCTCTCATACTTCGTCGACGCAGAGGTTTTTGACTGATAAATGGAAGTATTAGGAAAGGAGTAACTGTTCACGGCACGTTCATCGAAAAGAGGTCCCTTTGTTGCCAATCACTTAATACGGGAAATTCGAAATCTCAATTTACGAAAAGAAAGAAAATTGGTTACGACCTGGTCTCGTGCTTCCGCAATAGTCCCTATTATGATAGGTCACACGATTGCCGTCCATAATGGGCGGGAGCATTTACCTATTTACGTAACCGATCGTATGGTGGGTCATAAACTGGGCGAATTCGTACCCACCCGAAATTTTCGGGGACACGCCAAAAACGATAAAGGATCTCGCCGATAATTAGGAAATCATATTTCATGGGAAGCAGAAGTAAATCGCGGGTCGGGGCGCAAGCTCTAGGGAAGAATGTCCGTGTGTCCGTCGCCAAAATGCGACGTGTTATCGATCAAATACGAAATTGCTCATACGAAGAAGCACTTGTATTACCCGAATTCATGCCATACAGGGCGTGTTACCCCGTATCAAAGCTGGTTCTTTCTGCGGCTGCAAATGCAAGTACTAATCTCGGACTGAATAAATCCGATTTGTTCGTCAGTAAAGCTTGGGTAGGTAACTCCACGTACCTGCGGAGATTTCGTCCGCGAGCTCAGGGACGTGGTTATCCGATAAGGAAACCCACGTGTGAAGTAACTATTCAATTGAGCTCTAAGTCTGTTGAAAAGTGAAGGAAGAAATGAGCGCATATGAATTGATGACTAATTGAAATATATCTAAGAGCAAGAAGGAGCTACGAGGAAATAATTTACTATCGAGTTGGGGAAACATACATATGGGACGGAAGATTCATCCACTTGGTTTTCGACTCGGCGTAAGTTAAAAGCATTATTCTTACCGGTTCGCACAAAGGAAGGATTATCCAAAATTTCTTGAGGGGGATAGAAAGATACGCGATTTCGTCGAAAAATATATTCGAACACATGTGAAAAGTGTTTCCAACTATGGCGGAGTTGGGCATATTGAAATCCAGCGAAAAACAGATCTTATTCAGATTGATATACATACCGGATTTCCCGATTTACTAATTGAGGAACAAAGTTTGGGGATTAGTCAAATGAAGAGTGATCTGGGAAACATCTTAGGACTCGAAAGTCGAAATCTCCGAGTGACCTTAACTGGTGTTACCCAACCATATGGGGAACCTAAAATTTTGGCAGAACATGTTGCCTCGCAACTGAGAAGTAGAGTGCCTTTCCGACGAACTATGAAGAAAACCATTGAACTGGCTGGAAGAACCAATGGTGGAGGCATCAAGATACAAATAGCCGGACGTCTAAATGGTAGCGAAATGGCCCGCGTCGAATGGGCTAGAGAAGGTAGAGTTCCCCTCCAAACGATTAAAGCCAACGTAAGTTACTGCTACCACCCGGCCCAGACAATTCATGGGGTTTTGGGTATAAAGATCTGGATATTTCGAGATACTTAGTGATTTTTATGCAATGTGAGAGAGATGCCGGGGTAGTTTCATCTTATTTCAACTTCAATTTTTATCATTCCAAGTTTTGAAATATCTCTGCTATGCTTAGTGGGCGACTCGTGAAAAAGACATCTTTTTGCCCGTAAAAAAAAAAATACCTAATTGGGAGTTAAACTCTCCCTTTGTCGGTGAGTACTCAATAAGCGAGTCCTAAATGCGTGGCGAAATTGAAAAGTATTTCGTCGCAAGTAAACTTTTCATCCGTGGAAACCTTTTCTCCGGAAAAGCTGAAAGTAATATCATTTCGCGGCAATTTGGGGGAACCGAGATATCTCAAGTCGTTTCCTCGCAATTAGTCGTATGGTTAACCGCCTAACTCCCGAAAGATTACGTGATGCAGCATGACTGCGAAACAGTTGGGGGAGAGCTTTGAGTCAATTGATACTGAGGACGTCGACTCGGTAAAACTGGGATGGAATCCGGTACTACAGCTCCGTTGTCGAGAGGGAGAACCTAAACGTCTGCTCAAAAAGATTGAAACAACGAGGAAACTTCCGAATCTAATTCAGTACGTGAGTAACAAGATCTGGTAGGTGGGATGGCGGGGGAAGCTCACAGGTTCTTCTTTGGAGCTAGAAAAATAAGAAGGACTCGAAGAATGAAGCCCATTCTCGCTCGTATATTTAGTGCTAAATGGTACCAAAGTAGCTTCTCATAGGCGGAAGTGGATGAATAAAACAAAAATGGCGAAGCGCCGCGATAGCTAGCAGTCAATTGATTTGTGAGAAGTGAGAAGTGATATCGCACTTACGAGGAGCCGGCTGGAAGGAGACTTCCACATCCGGTTCTGTAGCAGAGATGAAGAGATTTTGTCAACATCGATTGCAACCCCAGACGAACTAAATACCGTAAGCAACATAGGGGAAGATTGAAGGGAATATCCAGTCGTGGCAACGTAATCTCATTTGGAAAATTTGCACTTCAAGCACTTGAACCTGCTTGGATTACGGCTAGACAAATAGAAGCGGGGAGAAGGGCAATAACGCGTCACGCCCGTCGGGGTGGGAAACTATGGATACGCATCTTCCCTGACAAACCCATCACCATGAGACCCGCCGAAACGCGTATGGGCTCAGGCAAAGGATCTCCAGAATACTGGGTAGCCGTAGTCAAACCCGGTCGAATACTTTATGAATTAAGTGGAGTACCGAAAGAGGTGGCTGAGGCTGCTATGTTGATGGCTGCGCACAAGATGCCTATATCTACTCGATTAGTGACTTTGGAAAAAGTGTGACCTTCAGGGGTGGGGGGGGGGGGGGGGGAGTAGCAATATTCCCGATGAGTGCGAGACGCAATACCTGCAACTTCTCTCTGTGATATCTTAAAGACACGGAGTGTGGGATCATTAATAAATAACGGTTTCCCTTCCACTAAATTCCCCCCCCCCTGTTTTGGGGGGTAAAACATATCTATTTTATTCCTCGGAATAGAATATGTGTATAAATACGTAAGTAGGTCCATCTATTTCTATCTATCTCTCCCTCTCTCTCTATATATCGATATATAGAGAGAGAGATACAGATATGCGGATGAATACATATATAACTAAACCTACCATTTTTTCCTACTACCGATATCAAATGATTCAAATTCAAAGTTATTTAGATGTAGCAGACAATAGCGGAGCTCGCAAGTCGATGTGTATTCGAGTGCTAGGAACCGGCAACCGGAGATACGCTGGTGTAGGCGATGTTGTAATTGCCGTAGTCAAGGAAGCCGTACCCAACATGTCTTTGAAGAGATCGGAAGTGGTTAGGGCGGTGGCAGCGTGCACTCGGAAAGGGGTGAAGCGACACAATGGAATAGTCCTTGAGTTCGATGACAACGCAGCCGTTGTCGTCAATCAAGAAGGAAATCCCAGAGGGACTAGAATTTTTGGTCCAGTAGCCAGGGAATTGAGGGAATGTAATTTCACCAGAATAGTCTCGTTAGCTCCCGAGGTCTTGCGACAATTAATCGATGAACTTAATACGGGTCGTCAACTTCCACTTCTTCGAACCCAGATAAATAGGAATTCCCGTAAAAATTTCGATTTAAAAAGTTAGTTGTCAAATAGGGAGTATCTCAAATCTATCTATCTATATATGAAGAGATGAAATTAATATATATATATATAGATATAGAATTATAGATATAGAATTAATTTGAACGGGGATAGATGGCTAATGGAGATGAGTAGAGAAGACAGAACTTTTCTTTTTCGCCTCGAATTTCACTGAGATTTCGCCCAGAGAAGAGGCGGGAGATGTTAGAAATTACTTCGGTACCAACAACTGTAATAACTATCGATTGATACTTCACGAATAACGACGCTATTTCCACCACAGTTACTTCGACAAGAAATGCGAACACGAAGAGAAAAGCTATGACTAGGATACCGGTTACTAAAATGACTAGAGGTATCGTACAAATCCTATTGGAAGAAGGTTTCTTAAAAAGCGTTACGGAACACGGAGAGAACGGGAAGAATTTTCTGGATGTCAGACTAAGGTATTTTGGTAAGGGAAAAGAGCCTTACGTGGCAGCTATTAGGTACATTAGCAAACCCGGACTTAGAATCTATTCCGATCGTAGAAGAATCCCAAAAATATTGGGGGGCATGGGGATCGCAATTTTATCAACGTCTTGCGGACTCATTACAGATCGGGAAGCCCGACGAAGGAAAATTGGGGGAGAAATTCTGCGCCATATTTGGTAATTAGGCAGTTAAGAAGGGGGAGGGGAGAGGAGAGTTACTTATTTTCAGTAGCTACGTCTTGGAACAGAATCTTTTGGGAGAAACCTGTAAATAGGAGGTTTATTTATTCCGAATGATGAAGAAACAGAATCTCATTGACATGGAAGGTACAGTTACAGAATCTCTACCCAATGCCACGTTTTGAGCGTGTTCGGATAATGGATGTCAAGTCTTGACTCACATATCGGGAAGGATATGACGCAGTTATATAAGAATACTACCAGGAGATAGGGTAAGAGCCGAACTGAGTCCCTATGATCTGACCAAGGGACGCATCATCTACCGCCTCAGAAGCAGGCATACAAGCAATAGTCAATAGATATCGGTGTCAGTGTCTATTTTTGGCGGTTACTTACTTGTCAAATTTCCTATCTCGATTAGATCAAGGGGACATGTAGCAAATCTATAGTTAGATTTACCTAATGAATTCAAGGTTATAGATACGAAAATTCGCGCTTCCATTCGGAAAATATGTGAGAAATGTCGATTGATTCGTAGACGTAGACGAATCATGGTAATTTGTTGCAACTCAAAGCATAAACAGAGACAGGGATAAGAAAAACTTGTATATAAGAAAGAGTGTTCATTAAACATAGCTTTCCAATAGAAATGATTAATCAATTATGTCAAATAACTCGAAAAAAATTCGTTCACGTGGGGGAAAACGCGGAGTTCAAAAGGGAGTCATTCATATCCAGGCGAGTTTTAATAACACTATCATTACCGTCACGGACGTCCGAGGACAGGTAATTCTTCGGTGTTCCGCTGGTGCCTGTGGATTTAAAGGAACACGCAAAAGCACACCATTTGCTGCACAAGCTGCAGCGGAAAATGCGATTCGGGCGTCGATGGATCGGGGTATGAAACAAGCAGAAATTATGATGAGCGGACCTGGACCGGGGAGAGATACCGCTTTACGGGCTATTCGCAGAAGCGGCATAATCCTCAGTTTCGTACGTGACGTGACTCCCATGCCGTATAATGGTTGTAGACCCCCCAGAAAAAGACGCGTCTAACCAACACTTAGTCACATCAAAAGGAGAGAGAAATTTCCGTATGCTCAAGAACGAAACGTCGACCTCCACCCAGTCCATTGAATGGAAATGCCTCGAATCGAAGACAGAAGGTAAGCGGCTTCATTATGGTCGTTTCGTCGTATCTCCCTTCAGAAGAGGCCAAGCCGGTACTGTGGGAACTGCCATGCGTAGAGCCTTGCCACAAGAGATTGGAGGGACAAGCATAACACGCGCAAAATTTCGCGGAGTCGTGCACGAGTATTCCACAATAACGGGTCTTTAAGAGACAATACATGATGTTTCAGTTAATCCAAAAGAAATTGTGCTTAGGAGCGATTCCAACGATATTCAGGAGGCATTTTCATCTGCAACGGGTCCTAAAGAAGTAACTGCGGGTGATACATCATTGCCACCTTGCGTCGAAGCAATTGACAATTCGCAATATATAGCTACCACTACCCAACCAATATCTCCAAATATTGAATTAGAAATTGAAAGAGACTGCGGATATCGTATAGAAAATTTAACTAGATGCGGAAATGGGCAATTTTTCATCGATGCTGTATTTATGCCTGTCCGAAACGTGAGTTATAGTATCCATCTTTTCGGAAACGGTAGAGCGACGCAGGAAATATCATTCATCGAGATATGGACTAATGGTAGTCCGACACCACACGAAGCACTTAGCGAAGCTTCTGAGAAACTAATGGACTTGTCAACACCTTTTTTGCGCGTGAGGTGCGGAGACGTATCTTTCCTCGGAAATAAGGAAGATTCTTCTGATTCGACGAGATCGCCATCTTTGCGACTGCAATTTGGTGACGCGAATGAAGTGGAAGGAAAGCTTCTAAAAAACATGTTTATTGACCAACTGGAATTACCTGCCAGAGCTTTTAATTGTCTAAAAAGGGCCGAAATTTACACAATCGCTGATTTGCTTAACTGTAGCCGAGAAGATTTGTCGAAACTAAGGAATTTCGGTCGAAAATCTGTGGATCAGGTGTCCAAAGCGCTGTGGGACCGTTTTGCCAAAGAATTACCCAGCGACAAACTGGGTATCAATCGGTGGAAGCGATAGAAACTGAATCATATCTTCCTTCTCAAACCAAATTCTATTTCACGTATCAGAAGTTTTGGAAGTGTAGAAAATACCGGAAGCAACTAGATGATGACTAGTTACGGCATAGGTAAAAGCAAAACAAGTAGGTCCGAGGGAGGTAGGTGAGAAGTTAGGGTCGACTTTCGGTTACTTCGACGTAAACAAATGAAAATTGATTATCCGATAGAAAATAAATAGATATTTTTCACTTGAAAACAAATGAGTCTAGGGAAATCTTGCTCCGTAGCAATTAGTCCCTAGACTGGATCCGACTATTTTCTAGATTTGGAAGAAATCGGAAAAAGATGCTGAAATAGACCCAAAGTTAGGGATCCCTCTATAGGTAAAGTTGCTCCGATACCTGACCAGATGGCGACCGCGGTGCCAATTGCGAAGACTGTTGTAGCTACTGGGCGTCGAAATGGATTTTGAAATTTATTAACATTTTCGAGAAAAGGAACTGTCAGCGAACCTGCAGGTACCGACGCCATTAAGAGAACACCTAGTAATTTATTTGGTACCGTGCGAAGTATTTGAAATACGGGGAAGAAATACCACTCAGGTAATATCTCTAAAGGAGTTGCAAATGGATTTGCTGGTTCACCAATCATTGATGGTTCCGATACGGCTAGCCCCACAGTACACGCAATGGTTCCCAAGATTACTACAGGAAATATATATGAAAGATCGTTGGGCCAAGCAGGTTCTCCATAGTAATTATGTCCCATACCTTTAGCTGATTTCGCTCGCGAAACAGGATCGTTCAAGTCAGGTTTTTTTGTTATTGGGATGGACTCCTCACTCCCCCGTAAGAATCGAACGTGGGAATTTCTTCTCATACGGCTCGAGCATATACCTCACTGTCCCATCCCGCAGGATAAGACGAGGAGAGACGCGAAAAGTAGTTATTTCGCAGCGTGGCTTCTCATCCGAATCAGCTCAATAACTTAACGTTATAACGAAGCTTCGCGGATTATCTTGTATCCTATAGGTTGCGTTACGTAGTGTATCATTCCGAACTTACGCGAAATACTCGGTAGCTGCAACCCGTATAGGATTTCAACTCGTTACTACTTCGGCCACTCAGCTCTTTAGATCGTCTTCTTACCCCGACGGCAATTTATGCAGGAAATTGGTAATCGATACAAAAGAAATGTATGCATCGTATTAAAAGCCGTATATAAAAAAATTCCATGTAGTCCCGGATATATAGAGAGATTTGGGGTTTGACGGGGCCTTCAAAAATTTTTGGTTCGGTCATGGGAAAAGTTCTCCAAACAACTCTCTGAATTCTAGAGAGATGCTTCCACACCCAGGTTTCAAATCTTAATCCCTAAGAAAAGTTGGGGGGAGACGCAGTGGCAGTATCCAACTCGATATCTGCGTAGCCTACATATTTTGTTTCGCGACGAGTCACACACTCCCATAATCCAATCTTTCCTCTTCGACGTCTCGACCGTGTTATCTCGGTAGTTCGAGACGATAATTCAATCCGCCGAGTGACTTCTCATCTGTAAGTATTTGCGGCAACGGAACAACAATTTGCTTAGAGAATGGATAGATTATAAGGGACCTGAAATGCCTTGTTTACGAATCATTAGGAAATGCATCGGCGTAAAAACGGCAGTAAGAAGCGGCAACACGAAAGTGTGTAAACTGTAGAAACGAGTTAATGTGGATTGTCCAACACTCACACTTCCTCGCAACGATTCTACTAATGAAGATCCTATCAAGGGAATGGCTTCGGGTACACCTGTCACGATTTTGACGGCCCAGTAGCCAATCTGATCCCAGGGTAAGGAGTATCCGGTTACACCGAAAGATACGGTTAATACAGCTAAAATCACTCCAGTAACCCGAGTCAATTCGCGAGGTTTCTTGAATCCACCTGTTAGATAGACACGAAATACATGCGGAATCATCACTGGTACCATCATACTTGCTGACCAACGGTGAACAGAACGAATAAGCCGGCCAAAATTTACCTCAGTCATTGTATATTGAACCGAAGAAAAAGCTTCCGTAACAGTCGGACGGTGATAAAAGGTCATAGCAAAACCGGTAGCTACCTGAACCAAGAAGCGGGTCAACGTGATTCCTCCCAAGCAATAGAATATGTTCACATGTGGGGGGACGTATTTACTAGTAATATCATCAGCAATTGCTTGAATTTCAAGACGCTCTTCAAACCAATCATATACCTTAGCAGGATAGGTAAGCCTTTTCGACTCCCTCTTCATAAACTGCACATGAGGATTTTCCCTCACGCAGCTTGGGCGAAAACGTTTTCTGAGCACCGTCCACTCCGTCGCGGAAGGTGTCAAACCCCCTCCTTGGTGTTTCTCCACTTCCTCATCGATAGGGAAAGGGGCGATGACTCAGCTCCAGAAACCTCAAAAATGAATCCCGCCTCAATCTCATGTTAGCCTCTACTCTTTAATATGAGAGTTAGCGTCTTGAGAAATCTTTCCACCTTATCGACGTATTTACCCCGGTCGGAAAGAAGTGGGATACATAAATGGATAGAGGTTACATCGTTCTAATCTGATTGGTTGAATACTCACGAAACCTTAGATTTTTACTATATATCGATGAAATACCCTATTGGCGTCTAAGAAGACCTGATGGGCAACAAATCCTCTACCACCACTTCGGAATTACATGAGCCGATGCCCCGCATATATTTTTTATCCTTCACCCCCAGAATGTGGGAAGGAACCGATTGATAAGCATTTCATGGATAATTTCTCGATTGGGCACCAAGTCAATAGGTAACAACTTCGTCACGAAATTTAGGCAGTAAATTGGTGCAAATTAATCATAGTTTGAAATTTCCCAGTAGATACATATTTCTAGCGTTTCGGGTAGTAATCATTCAACGGCTACCCGGCCAGACATCAGTGGTCGAAGAACTATCGGTTGAGTAACTGAAATAAAGAACTTCTTATTCATCGGATCGGATTAATTGCGGCGAATCACACACCCATATTGCTAAACTATTTGGAAGAGAAAAGAAAAAGAGAAAGTTTACGCGATTCAACTACCTCTTCGATTCCCGGTGTCTCTTTTCAAGTCCCCAGCTGTTGCTGTTGCATCAGCGGGGCTTGCTTGGGGCCTTCCTACCAACTAATTGAAATACCGTCCAATAAGACGGATGAGTTATAAATTTCCAAAATAGTAACTAGAAATATGGCGAATAGAGCCATGAAAAAACCCATCAAGGGAGTGGTTCCCCAACCGGGAGCAACTTTTCCATATTCTGAGTTGAGCGGTTTCAAAACCATTCCTAAAAAACTTATTTTGGGTTTACCTCTAGGAGTTTCATCAATAACTTTCGTAGCCATAGAGCCTGCTCAACTGGTTGAAATTTGCTGACTTTGTATACTAGTATACCGGGTGGGAATTAAAATCTTTTGGGTCACATGGCAACGGAAACCGCAACTTTGGTCACTACTTCTCCATCCCGTTCACTTGTTAGCTTCACCGGTTACGCCTTATATACCGCTTTCGGCCAACCGTCCAAAGAACTGAGAGATCCTTTCGAAGAACATGAAGATTAGTCAGACCCAGAGACCTTCCCCTCAAAAATTGGAGAGGAAGGTCTCCAATTAATCTCATTTTATTTGTATTGACGATTTCGTCGATTCAACATAGATGTCTATTTCATCTGTTGGGGTGAAGACAAATTTGTCTATTTTCCTCTGTTAGGCACCTTGGGAGGTTCCCGGAAGAAAATGGCGAAAAATATTATACCTAAAGTGGCTACCAGCAGAAATGTGTAAACCAGTGCTTCCATGGGTTAAGCAGTAAATTGGTGTTTAAAAAAAAATCTCTCGTACTAATTTAATTAGGTTGGGAGAGTATTATTCCAGTAGAATTTTCTCTCATCAGCTTAACTTCGAAGTAGTTAGAAGTATTCAATTGAAGTAATTCAGTAAATTTTGACGAAACCTCTTTTTCGATCCAGTTTTTCTTTGATCTGGTCAGTATTACTAACTGGGGTGGAGGAAAAGGAACCCCACTTCTCGACTTCGCCAGGATCTGCAAAGAGGAATCCCCTAAACAGCTTGTCTTTTGGTACTTGGGTCTCCCAACTTCTGGAATGCACCAAATTCAACTTGGGCGTCCAAATCGGGGTCGATGCCGGCGAAGACGTCTCTAAATAAAGTTCTTGCGCCATGCCAGATGTGACCGAAAAAGAAGATGAGAGCAAATGTGGTGTGGCCAAAAGTGAACCAACCCCGTGGACTACTTCTGAATACACCATCCGATTTTAAAGTGGCACGATCAAATTCGAAGATCTCGCCCAATTGGGCGCGCCTAGCATATTTCTTCACTGTGGCGGGGTCGCTGAAGCTGGCACCATCTAATTCGCCGCCGAAAAATTCTACGGTTACACCTACTTGCTCGACACTGTATTTGGATTCCGCCCGTCTGAATGGTACATCAGCTCTTACGACACCTTCTCCATCTACCAAGACGACCGGAAATGTTTCAAAGAAGGTCGGCATACGGCGTACAAATAGCTCATGTCCTTCCTTATCCCTGAAAACAGCATGGCCTAACCAGCCGACAGCTATGCCATCTCCGTTGTCCATTGCACCTGCTCTAAACAACCCACCCTTTGCAGGATTGTTGCCGATGTAGTCGTAGAAAGCCAATTTTTCGGGAATCTTCGACCAAACTTGGGATAAGCTTAGATTTTCAGCTTCGTCTGATCGTATTCGTCTCTCTATCTCTTGTTGGAAGTACCCCTGATCCCATTGGTAGCGGGTGGGGCCAAACAGTTCAATCGGGGTGGCGGCAGAGCCGTACCACATGGTTCCGGAAACCACAAAAGCAGCGAAGAAGACGGCGGCAATACTGCTAGATAACACGGTTTCGACATTTCCCATGCGTAGGGCTTTGTACAACCTCTGAGGGGGACGGACACTGAGGTGGAATAATCCGGCTAGTATACCTAAAACTCCTGCTGCTATGTGATGCGACGCTATTCCGCCTGGAATGAATGGATCGAAGCCCTCGGCCCCCCAAGCCGGGTCTACAGGTTCCACCTTTCCGGTTAATCCGTATGGGTCTGAGACCCAAATACCGGGACCAAATAAACCAGTTACGTGAAACGCCCCAAACGCAAAACAAAGTACTCCCGAAAGAAATAGGTGAATGCCAAATATTTTAGGTAAATCCAAGGATGGTTTTCCCGTACGATCGTCGCGAAACAGATCCAGGTCCCAATACACCCAGTGCCATATAGCGGCTAAAAATAGCAAGCCAGATAGTATGATATGAGCTGCGGCTACGCCTTCGTAACTCCAGATACCCGCGTCCGTTGCAGTATCTCCCGTGATACTCCAACCCCCCCAGGATTTCGTTATCCCGATGCGAGTCATGAAGGGAATGACGAACATACCCTGTCTCCACATCGGATCAAGAACGGGATCAGATGGGTCAAAGACAGCTAGTTCATATGAAGCCATCGAGCCCGCCCAGCCGGAAACCAAAGCAGTATGCATTAGATGCACGGAAATTAGCCGACCGGGGTCGTTTAAAACGACGGTGTGAACGCGATACCAAGGCAAACCCGTGAAAAACCCCTTTCTTGAATATTGGAGACGACTGATCACACGTAACTTTCTCGCAATGGAGGCTCACATCCTAAAGAAATGACATAAAGTGAAACATCTGGAAAAACATTCTGGCTCGTAGTTGGGGCGGCATAGGCGGAAGGAAACGAGCAATGTTTTCAATCTTCGACGAGAAACATTTTTCATTTGTTTCACCTATTCCATTGTGTGAAACACGTAGCTGTGTCGCAACAAGCCAGCAACTTATCCTCTCGGAGAGGGGTGGAGACGTGAATATTTTAGCATTTCTGTTCTTCATGTAACAATGTATGGATTGGTCCCATCAGAATCGGATAATATCTGACAGAATCAGAGATCTAGCGACCCATGCCGTCTCGACCAAACGTGTTATAATGTGACACGAGTTAATCTTTCTCGATTATCCTACTTACGCCCACAATTCAGAGGTAACCACAACATGTTTTGATAATTTCTACATGCCAATTGGTGTTCCAAAAGTGCCCTTTCGCCTACCTGGGGAAGAGGATGCGGTTTGGGTTGACGTATAGTGCGATTCGTTGGGTATGTCGAGCCTGGTGGAACCTGTCTCCGCCATTTCGTAGCCGATCGATTTGTACCTACCTGGCCTGGAATCGACTACTCCACCAATAATCAAATGCGTGAGAGAAATCTAATCTACCGAGAAAATTGTTAGCTATCAGAATCCATGGCTAGTTGAGATCAACAGGTCGTCTAGGCCCCGATCACTCGATCCCAGAGATCGACCGTGACAGAAATACATGGGAAACAAGAAGCGGAACGGAGATATTATCTATTTCAACAGATTCATTTTTTCGGAACCTATGAGATGCAAGAATAAATGAAATGGAGGGAGAGGAAAACTACTTGTTCCATATGTGCGAGTGGTGGTCGGAATTCGCCCCTTCGGGGTAGTAAATGAGCCTAAAGATTCCGAAGGACTCAATGTCGAACGGAAATGAGCTGGTGTGCGGGGAATAATTTGGCACAGTCGGTGCACCAACTGCCAGTTACAACGTAGTTCAAGATGTGCAAAAAAAAAAAGAGCCAGACAAACTTGAACGAGGAAAAGCGGGATTGCCTCATTTGGGCAGGATTGAAAACAAGGTGTAAAGGAAATAAATCCATCCCTTCCCACTTTTTCATTCCGTTTTTCTCTTCTCCTGTGGAAGCCGCCAGAGCCGTATGTTTCCAACGATACCTACACGGTTCCGGGGGGGGGCGCGTGAGACCTATCCCGATCAACCGGCTTTATCGAGAAAGGCTTCTTTTTCTAGGTCAACAGGTCGATGACGAGATTGCCAATCAACTTATTGGTATTATGATGTATCTCAACGGTGAAGATCAGGCCAAAGATATGTATTCGTATGTAAATTCCCCCGGTGGGGCGGTATTAGCCGGAATATCTGTATACGACGCGATGCAATTCGTCGTACCAGATGTACATACTATCTGCATGGGACTCGCCGCTTCGATGGGATCTTCTATTTTGGCTGGAGGAGAGATTACCAGACGTATAGCACTGCCCCACGCTTAGCGCCAATGATTTGTGTGGATTAGGTTTTGCCTTCGCTCAATTGAGGTAACAGTAGCATGGCAACCAGTACTTAGTTATTTTCTCCACACATATCTAGAAGTGAAGCAGCAAAGTACTAAGAGGGTAAGCGGAATCAAGAAAATTTTTTAACTCGTGTTAGATTAGATTCGCCATCGAGGAAACTCAATATATCTTAGCGTCATAAGTCATATTAGATATATCGGATCTACAGAATGTATCAAAATCCCAACTGCTTTTCGGCAGAAAAAAAAAATTAGTAATTGAATGATGTCGATTCCTTTATCCATCGAGGGTATACATAGCAAACTCCGGGATTGCGGACGCAAGTAAGTGACGGAGCCATCGTAGTACTACAAAGGGAAGGATGGTGGAATCCCACAATACCATTTGCCGTACGTAGTACGGTAAGAGCAAGGGGCCGATGACAAAGTGTAGGATTTCTGCGCTGCGAAGGAAGAATTGAGCAGGCTTTGTTGGCATTAACCCTTAATTGTCTGAGGTAGCCGTATGCAGAAATGTATGCTTGTACGGTTAGACTTAATGGGAGTCACCTAATCAGGGTGATGATTCATCAACCCGCTAGTTCATATTACGACGGACAAGCTGGAGAATGTGTCATGGAAGCGGAGGAAGCATCGAAACTACGCGATTGTATAACCAAAGTATATGCCCAGAGAACTGGCAAACCCTTGTGGGTAATTTCTGAAGACATGGAAAGAGATGTATTTCCGTCAGCGGAAGAAGCCCAGGATTACGGTGTCGCGGATCTCGTGGCGTTGGAAAACGCCTCACGTTGAAGATTTGTTAAGGGAAAATTCTCCGAGATTCACAAGTGAATTTTTTCTAACTCAATCTCTCTTTTTTTTTTGTAGTTTCACGTCTGTTAGTCTAGGTAGTTATTGACCCACTTAGAAAAAGATCAATTATTAGGTGTGGAGATGCGGCAAATTTTCCCGACTGGTCGATAATATTTCAAACCGGATAAATCTTCTGCGTCTTCGAGCGTGCCAACAAATCAACAACTTATTAGAGAGGCGAGACAACTGCTGGGGAGTGCAACGAAATCCCCTGCTCTTCGTGGGTGTCCCCAACGTCGGGGAGTGTGTACCAGGGTGTATGTGTGACTTGTTTGGATCGAGAACCTAAACTCTTTGGAGATTAATGCCGCAGGATAATCTACCAGATGAGGTGGGAAGAAATTCATAATCCACCTGTTTCAATGAGAAATAGCAATTCGTGGTTGAAGTCGGTGTGAATCCGATCTTTTCAATTTGGGACGGTAGAACAGAATCGGTAATAATAAAATTGAGTTATCAAACGAAGTCAGGCGGCTGGTGGTATCAACTCTTACACCTCCTCTGCCAATTCTACCTCGGCGGCAACAACAATGGGTCAGCCGTTCTGCCAACCCCCGGCTAAAATACCGCTACTATACATACGATTTCCCTTACCAACTAAGAAATCCAATTGAAAAAGTTTTAACAAGCTGAGTTAAATATTGGGGATCATGCGGCCCACCAACAGTAATTTCACTTACCCGATCTCGGAACAAGTTTATACTCCGGTATATAGGGGGGATCCGACTGCCAGGAAAATTTGACCACGGAAACGTCGGAATCTGCAACATCTTCGGTACAACGTCTGGCTTTTCGGCTAGTAACCCAGAAGGTTAGGGTATCGGAGTACTTGCAGAAGGGAAAGCCGGAGTAGCAAAAGCCACCGGAATATCTAATTCTCACATAAGATGGAAACGCAAAGAGAAAAAAGTTGCCGCGACTGCCCTACTACTCCAGGGGGTGTTAGGCAAATAGCTTGAGGGAGACATAGTTTGTTAGGATACTTGACGAGGGAAGTATAAATCTGCATTTCAAGTTTCGAAAACTTCGACGAATTCTTTTAGTACTTCTGCTTTGGTGGGACGGAGTCTGTTACGTATTTCCCCAAATTAACATCCCCAACTAGGAGATGAAACTATTTGAAGAAGTGGAGGAACTAAAAAATCAATAGATTTTCTATTGAAAATTTGGTATTTTTTTTTTTTTTTTGAGGCTATACGTATAACGACCAGAGTAAAACGAGGATCTGTGGCCCGGAAGTATCGCAAAAACATTCTCGATTCCGCATCCGGTTTTCGGGGGGCTCATTCAGAGTTATTTAGAACAGCGAACCAGCGAAGGGCGAAAGCTTTAGCTTGTGCTTCTGTAGATAGAAATAATCGCAAAAGAGCCTTTCGCCGCCTGTGGATTGCTCGAATTAATGCAGCAGCCCGGAGAGATGGAATTACCCACAGTTCGGCGATTCACGGTTTGTACGAAAACCAAATTTCCTTGAATCGCAAGACACTGGCCCAAATAGCTACCTCAGATGCCTACTGCTTTTCCATGCTCATACGAAAAGTTAGCAACAGAATAAATTGATCTGCGGCAGGAAATTTAAGCCTCTCCAAATTGGAGAGGCAAAGAAACCAAATCAAGTTGCAGATTTTCACAGTGAAAACTAGATAAAAAAAAAAAAAAAAAAAAAAGGGGGGGGCAACAGGCGGAGGGACAGATTACCTCGTAGATATCGGCTTGACTCAACGAGACGACTTCGAATTGCACCTGCTTCACGGGAAATGTTTCTTTGCCAAATTGAAGAATCTCCTAGAAATTAATTTTTTGAAAAGTAATCTAACTTTCGTTATTTGAAAAGGGCAGTAAGGCCAAGATGCGGGCTCTCTTTATTGCAGTAGCTACCAAACGCTGCTGTTTTGAGGTCAATCTATTCATTCGTCTTGATAATATCTTTCCCTGCTCACTCACGAATCGACGAAGTAGGCTCGCATTTTTGTAATCAACAGTTTCATCGGAACGAATGGACGGGGAACGTCTACGGGAAGAGTTTCTAGATTTATTCATGATATTTTTTTGTAACTACCAATACAGACTAGTGCTGGATATCGACTCCCTCCGAACCAATCACAAATACCCTCTACTTTTTTGACTCCTTGTGCAAAGTATGCTTGTGGCAATGGATGCAATACTTCTCCGACTCCAGCCGAGTGGGTGTGTTGCGACGATTTTTACGTGTAGTGTATCGACAAATACCGGTGGATTTACCACCAGTCTCTTTCCGAATACAGCTTGTACATTCCAGAGCAATGGTTACCCTTACGTCTTTACTACTGGCCATGGAATCAAATGTACTTCATTGGTTTCCCTCCTCTTCCGAAAGAGGGGGGGGGGGGTCGCACGTAGATCCATAACAATATGAACGAACTACTCACGAAGTTTCGACCTCCAAATAGAGAATTTAGACACTTCCACCAATGACTCGATTCCTTATTACGTATGCGACGAAACGTAAAGTTCTGTCACATCCTACTTCGTCTGGTTTCTCTGCAGCTCCTTCAGTCAGGAAGAAAAAGTTAAAAAAATGGAAATAATAAAGCATCCGGGAAAAATCGATTTGTTTCTATTAGTAAACCGGCCAGTAAGCCAAACCATATTGTAGCTACAACAGGGGCTGTGGAAAGATAGACTTTCACATGTTGCATCGGAATCCTCCTTATTCTCAATTTTTTTTTTTATTTCCCCACCCATTCGTCTTTCTTCTCACTAGTTCTACTCCCCGGAATCTAACTATACCTAAATCAATTTTTCACATTTCCTCCGAAGAAGAATTGATTATTTCCGAGTACCCGACCCCGACCGATACCAGGTCGAGAAGTGATGGGGAAGAGGAGGAGTGGGAGTCAAAATGAATAGAGGGAAGGGATCTACGACCCGCTGAGAAATGAGCTCCTACTTTGACGGTAGCCAGTATCGGTGGGGGAAGATTATAATCAGTTGGGTCGAATGGCAAGGGATTGGTAGCACTAATTATGAGTCAATTTTAGTAGGGATGTGACGCAGTTCGGTAGCGTGTTTGTTTTGGGTACAAAATGTCGCAGGTTCAAATCCCGTCATCCCTATCTTCTATATCTTCTATACATGGACCAATTGGTAGGGGTGACGACTGCTGCCCCACTCACTTGATCTTCAAATTCTCTTCCCCTGCCAGAACAAGGCAAGGGGAAGTCAAGTCTTTCTTCCACTCACACAGGCGCCTTTAGTTCAGTCCGGTAGAACGCGGGTCTCCAAAACCCGATGTCGTAGGTTCGAATCCTGCAGGGCGTGTCTACCATACCACTACTTACCCGAGGATTGCTTAAGTGGTACGCACTAAAATTGAAGGGGAAGTAGAACTAATTTTTGTCAGTGGAGAAGTGGTCTCCCACATCTGCTAATTGTTTCCCAAAATACTTTTTCGGACGGAGAAGAGATGGGGGGAGGGGGGGGGGATTCACCAGATCTATGTTAAATCCTTCCCCCTTCCCAACCTCAAAATCTTTTCCTCGATAGGACGATTCCTAACTAAATTTCATCGGATATCTAATTGATCGCCCCGTCGGTATTGCAGGTATGCAGTTACAAATAATCCAGCTAGGGTTATCGGAATCGAGCCTAACACAATTCCAGATAGTAATGCTTCAACCATTTCAATTTGTAAACGTTTGATACAAATACTTACCAAAGTAAATTTACGCATTAATCGTTGGTAGGTGCGACGGATTAGTAAGCGCTATGCGTGAAAGACCCTTTCTAGTCCCGATCTCCCCTTTTTTCCGAACGGTAATAACGAGTTGCAAAATCTGAATCTTGTTCAATCCGACAAATAAAGCTAGGGTAAAAGTTAGTGCGAGCATCAGGAAGGAAAAATAGCTTAGTGAAGTGAACATATATCTGAATACGAAATTGTCTAGCAGATGGGTTAGTATACAACTTTCTTGAGTAGTTTATCACCACAAGTCCCCGAATCAAAGTTGTTTACCTAATTCTGCTACGCCAGATCCAATCAGGTGTATGTTTGAACTTTCAAATTTTATTGATTCGGGAAAATCACGTTTTAGTGCTTCAATTTATTCTCCCTGGGGCCGGCAGCTACAGAGAGAGTAGCTCACTCCACGATTGTTAATCGACCGTCTCAGGCCCCAATTTTCCGTCCGTATGGTTTACGTATTATATGAGCGACGATGTGTCGGAAATTTTACAAGTATCAAATGTTGATCCCGTAACGGGTAACCTTGCCGCATTGTACGTGAAATAGCTATACTGACCCAGCATATTTTGGGTATACCTCGGGTATAATAGTGACAACCTAATTTTGATTAGTTATCGTTCCTTCAAAGGGTTTTTTTGCCGGTGCATCTCGCATCTCTTTCCTCGATCCCTTTGACCTCTTCTGTTTCATTCGAGAAACAATCGAGTCTTTTTAGTATTACAAGATAGATAGATACGGAGTTAAACATGTCTGGGAACACAGGAGAGCGCCCCTTTGCCGACATCATCACTAGTATTCGATACTGGGTCATTCACAGCATTACTATACCCTCCCTGTTTATTGCAGGCTGGCTGTCTGTAAGTACAGGTTTAGCTTACGACGTTTCCGGAAGCCCCCGTCCAAACGAATACTTCTCGGAGAGCCGACAAGAAGTTCCTTTAATAACCGGTCGCTTCGACTCGCTAGAACAAGTTGATGCATTCACGAAATCCTTTTAGGAGAAACCAACGGCTTTAGATAAAACTTATCCGATTTTCACTGTTAGATGGTTGGCCGTACATGGATTAGCTGTACCTACGGTTTTCTCCTTAGGGTCCATATCAGCTACGCAGTTCATTCAGAGATAGTTTTTGGCGAGCCCTGAATCTACGACACAACCAAATCCAAATAAGCAGAGCGTGGAGCTGAATCGTACAAGCCTTTATCGGGGACTATTGCCGATTTTCGTACTTGCCGTTCCATTTTCTAATTATTTCTTCAATTAGAAACTAGACAGAATTGTCTGGACAGAATTGTCTGGAAGAGATCGAGATCCCAATTATTTGTGACCGTTCATGTCTGGAGTCGCGGCCGGTTAACAGCTATGAAGAAAAAGAGCGGAAAGGAGGCATGGCAGATGACAAATACCACTGGAAGGGTTCCCTTGCGGTTGGTAGGTACTGTAGCCGGTACACTTGTGATAGGTTTGCCGGGAGTATTTTTTTACGGAGCTTATTCGGGATTAGGGTCATCTCTTCGAGAACAATTTCTGTAAGTGTAAGTCGGTGAATAGTCGGCAAATACTTCTTCCTCTTGCCTCAAATGCGGATTAAGCAGGAAAGTTGTACCGAATTCCACAAACGAAGTTTCCGTTTTTTCTTCTCTTTTTAACTAACTAAGAAGAAGGAGAAGAAAAAAAAAAAAAAAAAAAATAGTTTGATTAAGCAGATCTCGACTTTCCAAACTAGAAATAAATTGATTTCACATCCGTATTCTACGCGACGATTGAACGTACTACTCGTTCTCAGTAGTATTAGGACTCCATTTGTTTTGTTTCCGAGTGAATGATTTGATCGCTTACTTACCGAATAATTTTGAAGAGTTGAACCCGGTGACACCAATTTTTAGGAGGAATGCTTTCCGTTACACCATTTGTTTCCAAACATATAAGGTGAGGTGAAAATTCCATTCTAGTCTGTAGCTCCGAAAACCTTTAGGTGAAAGACTTCGTTAATAACTAAACTAACGGGATCAACTTGCGATTTTTTGCATACCGTCTTCATACCAATGAACCAAAAACAGGAGTTTTCATTTCATCGTGTTTTTTTTTATTATTATTCTTTTTTCTATGATTTTAATCATTTGAAGTTACGGGCAAGTTAGGTAATCCGTCCCAATTTTTGTTTCTAATCTTTCCCGTTCGATATTTTTGCCGTTGTATCTGTTAATTACTGATTCGAACCTGCCATAGTCAAATTGAGAGGACGGAAAAGAAAAATCGATTGCGCCGGGGAAGACCTTTCAGTAGCCTCGGGAGTGTTAGTGGTGTCGATCCCACCAACATTCCCAACTCCGCTGATACCTCCAAATCAACTTGTCCAACAGAACCGGTATAACCGACCCTACACACTCCACCACGTGATCCTCAAGTCCCCCGTTTGCTTGTTCAAACACACGTGTGCGAACTGACTAACTGATATGATAGCCATTCGCAGATCACGCCTGGAACCATCTAGTCACGAAGTGGATAAATGACATTTCTTACCTACACCCCGCGGTAGGTCGAATGGTTTATCCCTGAGGGAGGGGGGCGGGGGACCCGATCGGTGTGTGTGTACTCAGAAATTCATTTCTGCTAACTGGACTTTCTCAAACTGCTTCTTCTTAAGCACAAGAAAGATCTGTGCTAAAACAACCGATGCGAAGAAAGCTAAGAGACCTTGGACCCGCCGGGGGTCTTGTAGTACGATTTCTACTTCTCCCTGACCGAATCCCCCAATATTGGGATTATTAGTCAACGGCTGATCCGCTTTAACAAACTCACCTTCCGAAACGATTAGTTCGGGGCCAGGAGGTACAACATCAATTGCTTTACGACCCCCTGATGACTCCTCGATGATGATTTCGTACCCACCTTTTCCCTCTTTTCGAACAACCCTTTCTATCCTTCCCGTCGCTGAGGCGGTATAAACCGTGTTGTTACTTTTGCTCCCATCCGGGTAGATTTGTCCCCTCCCCCTGTTCCCCCCCACGTAAATAGGGTATTTTGAAAAATGCGCTTCTTTATTGGTACCGGGGTCTGGTGATAAGACTGGAAATACAATTTCGTTGTATAACTTGCCCGGTACTGGGCCTACGACAACTATATTTTTCTTACCGGGTCGGTAAGTTTGAAATGATAATTTTCCCAATTTATTTTTCACTTCGGTTGGGATGCGATTAGAGGGAGCTAGTTCAAATCCTTCGGGTAGGATGAGAACGGCGCCGACATTCAGCCCCCCTTTTTTACCATTTGCTAGTACTTATTTTATCCACGTGTCGTAAGGAATCTTAACAATTGCCTCAAATACAGTATCGGGAAGAACGGATTGCGGGGCCTCGAGATCAACGGTTTTCTTGGCTAAATGACAATTGGCACACACAATACGACCTGTGGCTTCACGTGGATTTTCGTAGTTCTGTTGCGCGAAAATCGGATATGCGTTTGATACAGATGGACAGCTTAATTCGCCAAAACTGATTAATGTTGCAAGTGATAGAATCCAACATTCCCTCATCCATTTATTTGTAATTGTTGCTTGCATAGGTCGATGATTAGTCTTAAATATTTGTACAAACGAACCGTGACATTGTGTAATGCCAGGAAATCTATTCCTTCTCCAATTCTTTCCTTCCCTCCATTCCCTCCATTTTCTCAGTACTGGACTGGGTAACAAACAACGATGAGCGGGGAGGAGGTACAAATCCAAATGAGGGGCGGGGATAGCTTGCTAATTAGGAATTCAGAGGAATGCTTGTCATTCACTCATTGTATGGTAAGTTGCTACAATCGAAGGAGATGTTCGATTCAAGTGACGAAAGATCCAATACTTAAACAGCGTATCCAAAATAACTGGAAAGGTTGAGACGAAGCGAGGAATTACATATCTATTGGGAATCAACCCAAAATGTTTGAAAAGGGACTCCACAAGTATTTCCCAACCATGGGGCGAGTGAAACCCTACGCATAAATCAGTCAGTAGAGGGATGGAAAACGCCTTCATTGTGTCATTCAAACTATAAAATGACTCTTGAATCCGGGAATTTGAAACCGCGAGTCTCTTTCGCCCCAATATCAGTAGAGGAGATGGAATGGCGATGCTAATTGTGTTGGTTGCTAGCTGCAGCAATAGCTGAATATTTGGCTCGTCATACGTCATTGCCAATCGAGTAGTTTCGTCATGCGCATCCACATCAAACTTTTGCAACTGCGTATCTGCCAAGTTGCCAATCACATCGTCTAACCGGAGTAACGCTTCTGCTTCTCGGAGCTGTCTCAAAGCCTCTTCTTCTTGAAGCGGGTTTATAAATACTTGAATTTGAAGTATGTTCCACCAACCCCTAATACAAGGTTCCAAGAACCAATTTTCTATAGCGACTCGAAGCGGGAGGAGAAGGAGAAGGAATCCAACGTATTGGAGGGAAACGGAGGCTTGGTTCTTGGCTAAATCGAAGTCATTATGTACTAATAAACCTGATCGATTTGCTAATTCCGCCTCGAATCTGGCTAAGGTCCGAGTTACAGACCGAGGCACCAAACTAATTGACTCGTAAGCTACCGGACTGTGACGAGAAACTGCGAATTCGTAGTTAAGCGGTTCTTCAATCAATTTTTTATTTTTACGAAATGAAACTATTTTTTTGGAACGAAGTTTTCCCCGAAAAGAAAAATCATTTGAAATTGCTTCGATCCAAGCTAATTTCCTATTCATTTCCTCTAGATTATTCAACTTGTAATAAATGGACCCACTTGCAGGGGCGGAATCGCCTTCGAGTTCGTATTCCGAGAAACCGCGGATTCCTCCCCTCCCACCGCCCGCTTCGTCACCCATGTAATAATTAGAACGAGACCCTGAAGATCTATTTTTAGGAATCGAAGTATCTAAAAGCTTGTGTGGAGGCGTATCTAAAAAACTTTCTACCGGATAAGCGTCTGCATAATAGGGATGGGATTCGCAACGCTTCATCGGGACTGACCGAAGGGTCTCCGTACGAAAATAAATCCTTGAATATTTCCGGATTCCCAGAATAAATAGACTAAATCTGTGTTCCAGAAGACTGCAACATATCACATATCTAGATTTGTTAGAAGCCTTAGTTTTGGAAGCTGCTGGGCCCCATGACGAATTCCCTGCTACTGAGGGAAATGACTTTAGTTGCGCGAAAAACAGGGAATCAGGCTGCAGATGCTTACTAGCTTTATAAGCTCTATCCGAAGAACGATATGGGGTATTGAGAAGCCATCGAAGAAGTTTCCGTTTCCAGTGACACAATTTCATATATTAATTATCCATTAACCTAGCCGGAAGAGAAAAATTTTCGAAATAGAAGACTCATTTTCACTTCGTAATTAAACTATCTCCCCTTCCTACAGAATCTTTCCAAACTTTCTCTTCCCTCTCATTGCCCTTTTGCACTACACTACTTCGTGCAAAATCCCCGCGAAGTAAAAAATCGGATTTTCTGGCTGAATTTCAAAACCCCTCGATTGATACGCGTAGGAAACGAGCAAGTTCGGCAGCTTTTTCCTCCATATATTCCGGAGTCAAATTTTCGCCGATTCTAGTGAGGGGGATATTTCGCCGACCCCGCACCTTTAAGTAGAGAATCCGACTTGGAAAGAAACCTTCTTGACTTCTTAAACCAACTGCTTCAACATCTCCCAGTATGAGTCGGATGTGGATACGACGGTTCCTGCCAGGAAAGCCCCATCGAAAGATGGAAGAAATACCCTCCCGCCTATCAAAATAGTTATATCCGCTCCCCACATTCCGAAAAACGGTACACCACAGATACAATCCGAGGAAGAGGCCGGCAATCCCGTAGAAACACATTACAAGACCTTGCGGAATAAATGCAATCTGTTTGGACGAAAGTCTGGGGATCAGATCTTCGCCGATGCAACTAGAAAACCCCACCAGTAAGAAACCCGTTGCGCCGCAAACGAGGATACAGGCCCAAAATGAATTTACAAATGTACGCGATCCTCTTATCAACTCTACTTGGATCCATTTGGGGTGGGAACTCATCATTATTTCCTCAAATTGCGTAATGAATGCATCAATTTTGTCGCCGGACTTACTTTTCCTTCCTTCGCCTCCCATTTTGCAGCTCATTCATTATGTCCACGCGTGTGTCAGGCGATGAGGGACTAAGTTGCAGATCAAGCCTGTGGGCGAGCAACTCTCTAGAAGTGCAGTATTCCAGCTTGCCAACAGATGGTCAATCTATATCTCAATTCTATGGGAAGTGAGAATGAGACATAGATTGCGGCAATATCAACAATCTTCTTTGACTACCCTAAAAATAAAATCAAGGGGGGGTATCCGCCAACGGGGGTTACCCCGATTGGGGTTTGGCTAGAAATAGATATATAATTCAATTAGTAGGAGGAGTGGGAAACCCACTAAATTTTAGTCCATTTAGGAAATAAAGGAGATTACAGGATTTCATCCCGTTCTATATACAGGAATAGGGAAGCCATTGTAACTGCTGGAAGTAACAAACCTACTAGCGGTACGAAAATGGATGGTAAATAAGATGCTGTCATAGTGAAATTGCCTCACGAGAAAAAAAAAAAAAAAAAAAAAATATTTATACGGCAATGTATCTCCGTTCTACTACTCCTTCTAGTACTTAATGATATTCCCTCTGCCCTATAAAGGAAAGGGCTTTCTAATAGGAAGAACTAATCTAATTTAAATTTTTTGTATCACGGGATTCTTCGCAGAAAGAAGGAGTACACCGACAGCGAAAGAGCATATCGCGCCTCATTTATTTACATTCTTTGTAAAAAGATAAGATACGGATCTGCGGGCGGGAAGTGGGACAAATCCAATAAAATTCGGGGCAATTTTTATTGTTTATTTCCTCAATTCTTTTTATAAGGAACGGATAAGTAAGGCTCAGATATTTCGCTCAAAACACCCTTCAAAAGATTACGTGGAACGATTGAATCGAGTAGCCCATTATCAAATGAAGACTCAGCCGCTTGAAAACCGTCAGGTATCTTCTGACGCAATGTTTATTCAATTACCCTTTTACCGGCGAATGCTATATAGGCTTTAGATTCGGCAATAATTATATCTCCCAACATGCCGAAACTGGCGGTAACACCGCCCGTGGTTGGATAGGTAGGAACGGATATGTAAGGCAATTTCTTTCGAACCTGATGGAGTTGCAAAACGGAAGAGATTTTAGCCATTTGCATCGAGCTCAACGTCCCTTCCTGCGTACGCGCTCCCCCAGAGGCACGAATCAGAACTAGTGGCAGAAGCCTCTGTGTGGCATATTCAATTAAACGAGTAATTTTCTCACCCACTACGGAGCCCATACTTCCTCCCATGAAATGGAAGTCCATAACGCCAGGTGCAATAAGTGTTCCATTGGGATATCCTATACCTGTTTGAACAGCATCGGTTAGACCCGTCTTTTCCTGGGAAATAATTATACGATTCTCATGAGAATCCTCGTCAGAGAAACTTAAAACATCTCTTGCGGACGTGTCTTCATCCAAAGGAATCCACGTGTTGGGGTCAATTGAAAGTTCGATCCTTTCCATACTACTCATTGAGAGGTGATAACCGCGTTCTTCACAAACACTTCTATTCTGTCTCGAAAATTTCACATGAAGCATATTTCCACGGTTATCACACCGAGCCCATAATCCCTTGTTCGCGTTGACGCTTACTCGTCTATCTCTCTCACTTTGGGTGGAGCTTCTCGTAGCTTCTTCGAGAAAAGCCCCAATTAATCCACCAAATTTTCGCTTATCTTCAAACCAATTTATTACAGACGTAGCAATCTCCTCATCCGTTTCATTAGCTTGTGTAACAGACAAATCCCCAAATTCGTCTTCTCTCGAAGCGGCGGAGTCTTCGTCCAGCAGATACCAGCAAATCGGGACCAACTCCGAATTGACAAAACAAAAGCGGAGATTGACTAATTATAGTCATCTACTTAATCAGTCCTATTTTAGGTGTTTAATTTCGATTATCCAACGAAGTGAGCGAAACACTCTATTGCATCGCGAAATCGCACATGATGAAATTGAATGACCCGGTAAATCATCGTTGGGTATCACATCGGGCTGTTAATTTTCATCTCGTAGTTTTTTGGTATGAATTGGTGGGGATTCGAACCCTCGGATCTGCGGTTTGAAGACACGCGCTTCCCCCCATATAGCCACCAACCTTGCTTCGAGGTACCAAGAGTATCAGGAAGAAAAAGTATTTCCCGATACTCCTAGTCTCATAATCGTTTCTAAACAGGTGCTAGAGCGAAGAACTTCGGAAATTTGCATTTATTTACAACGTATCAATTGTCTCAAATTCAAATTTGATTGCTTTCCATATTTCGCATGCGGCAGCCAATTCTGGACTCCACTTAGTAGCTTCACGGATAATTTCATTACCTTCGCGGGCGAGGTCGCGGCCCTCATTACGAGCCTGTACGCAAGCCTCTAATGCAACTCGGTTAGCTACGGCACCAGGTGCATTTCCCCAGGGGTGTCCCAATGTTCCCCCGCCAAATTGTAGGACGGAGTCGTCCCCAAAAATTTCGGTTAAGGCAGGCATGTGCCAGACGTGGATACCCCCCGAAGCTACGGGGAACACACCCGGCATGGATACCCAATCTTGGGTAAAATAGATGCCGCGGCTACGATCCTTTTCAATGTAGTCGTCGCGGAGTAAGTCGACAAATCCTAGGGTAACTTCTCGTTCGCCTTCCAATTTGCCCACTACAGTTCCGGCATGGATGTGATCCCCGCCGGACATGCGTAATGCCTTGGCTAATACACGAAAATGTATACCGTGATTTCGCTGTCTATCGATGACAGCATGCATCGCCCTGTGAATGTGCAGAAGTAATCCGTTGTCTCTGCAATAGAAGGCTAAGCTGGTATTTGCAGTAAACCCCCCTGTCAGGTAGTCATGCATGACAATTGGTACACCCAATTCTCTGGCAAAAACAGCTCTCTTCAACATCTCCTCACACGTACCTGCAGTGGCATTCAAGTAATGCCCCTTGATTTCGCCGGTTTCAGCCTGGGATTTGAAAAGGGCTTCGGCTACGAATAAGAATCGATCTCTCCACCGCATAAACGGTTGGGAATTGACGTTTTCATCATCTTTTGTGAAATCAAGTCCACCACGAAGGCATTCATAAACTGCTCTACCATAATTCTTGGCAGACAAGCCCAATTTTGGCTTGATTGTACATCCCAATAGGGGACGTCCATATTTGTTTAGTTTATCCCTCTCCACCTGAATCCCATGAGGGGGTCCCATAAAAGTTTTGGAATAAGCAGGTGGAATTCGTAAGTCTTCCAAACGCAGAGCGCGTAGAGCCTTAAATCCAAAAACATTACCTACAATAGAAGTCAGCATATTAGTGACGGAACCTTCCTCGAATAAATCCAGAGGATAAGCTACATATGCGATATACTGATTCTCCTCCCCAGCTACGGGCTCGATATCGTAGCACCGGCCCTTATACCGATCAAGACTAGTAAGTCCGTCTGTCCATACCGTGGTCCATGTACCAGTGGAAGATTCCGCAGCTACTGCAGCTCCGGCTTCCTCAGCCGGTACTCCAGGTTGTGGAGTCATTCGGAAAGCCGCTAAGATATCAGTGTCTTTGGTCTTGTATTCGGGAGTGTAATAGGTCAATCGGTAATCTTTGACACCAGCTTTGAATCCAACACCTGCTTTAGTCTCCGTTTGTGGCGACATGAGTTTGTTCCTCCCTGTGACTGAAATAGTAAATCTTGTAATGATGAGATCTGCTCGGCATAGGTGGAGTATTTCGACGTGATACGTCGAAGTGGGTTTCGGTAATTCAACCTGCACACGATACTTATACCTGTTAAGAATCCACTTCTGGAATAGAACATTACTATTTTATACCGTGTCCAATGCGGGGTGCAACTAATCACTACGGTTTCCCGCATAAACTTCTGAAGAAGGATCACTCCGACCCATCCCCACCGATACATTGACTCGGGAATCCGTTCGTGGTTAGACTGGTGCATGGATTATTACGAACTAACTAAGTGTTGGTCCCCCACTTCACGTCTGAGGATCTGGAAAGAGAAAAGACGCATGAACCAGTAACAGAAATTCAATAGATGTAGCACTGATTTTGCGGCTCTCAAGGTGGAAAAAAAATTCCCGACCCCTTTTCTTTTATCGCTTTATCTCATTTCTCTATAGTCATATCTGTAAATTGAAGGAGGAAGGGGAGTATAGAAGTGGAATGGGTGGACCTCTATTCTCACCGACCACTCGGCGGTGAAATACCAAATACTTCTATCGATTCAGTAATTAAATAAAGACTAAAGGAAACACACCAAAACAGTTATGAAAACCAGTTCTCTCCTTTTCGAAATTTCTGAATTGGTGGAAAAAAACGTGGGGTACATCACTCAGATCATTGGACCAGTATTGGATGTGGCTTCTTCTCCGGGGGAAATGCCCAGCATCTACAACTCACTAGTAGTCAAGGGAAGAAACTCGGCGGGCCAGGAGATTAATGTTACTTGTGAGGTTCAACAATTGTTAGGTAACAACGAAGTAAGAGCCGTAGCCACGAGTGCCACAGATGGTTTAATGAGAGGTATGGGCGCTGTTGATACGGGAGCTCCTCTTAGTGTTCCCGTTGGTGAAACTACTCTCGGCCGAATATTCAATGTCCTCGGTGAACCCGTAGACAATTTGGGTCCCGTTCGGAATAGTGCAACATTTCCAATTCATAGATCTGCTCCGGCATTTACTCAATTAGATACCAAGCTATCAATTTTTGAGACGGGAATTAAAGTTGTGGATCTTTTGGCCCCGTATCGTCGAGGTGGAAAAATTGGTTTATTTGGCGGAGCCGGAGTTGGGAAGACAGTTCTTATCATGGAATCGATCAATAATATTGCGAAAGCTCATGGAGGTGTATCTGTATCTGGCGGGGTAGGAGAACGTACACGTGAGGGTAATGACCTCTACATGGAAACGAAAGAGTCAAAAGTTATTAATGAACAAAATATATCGGAATCCAAAGTAGCTTTGGTTTATGGTCAGATGAATGAACCACCGGGAGCTCGTATGAGAGTTGGCTCAACCGCTCCAACAATGGCGGAATATTTCCGAGATATCAACAAGCGAGATGTACTCCTATTCATTGACAACATTTTTCGTTTTGTCCAGGCGGGGTCGGAGGTCTCAGCATTACTCGGTAGAATGCCTTCCGCCGTAGGTTATCAGCCAACCCTTGGTACAGAAATGGGATCATTACAGGAAAGAATTACTTCAACCAAGGAAGGGTCAATAACTTCCATTCAAGCTGTTTACGTACCTGCAGATGATCTGACTGACCCAGCCCCCGCTACGACATTTGCACATCTAGATGCTACAACTGTGCTTTCGAGAGGCTTAGCGGCAAAAGGTATCTATCCGGCCGTGGATCCGTTGGATTCGACCTCAACTATGTTGCAACCTTGGATTGTAGGTGAGGAGCATTATGAGACGGCACAGGGGGTTAAGCAGACTTTGCAGCGTTACAAGGAACTTCAAGATATTATAGCTATTCCCGGACTAGACGAGTTATCTGAGGAGGACCGTTTGACGGTAGCTAGAGCTCGAAAAATAGAGCGTTTCTTATCGCAACCTTTTTTTGTAGCGGAAGTCTTCACTGGTTCTCCGGGAAAATATGTCAGTTTACCAGAAACAATTAAGGGATTTCAAATGATTCTTCCTGGAGAGTTGGATAATCTCCCCGAGCAAGCTTTTCATTCAGTTGGCAATATTGACGAAGCCGCCGCAAAGGCCGCGGCTTTGCAGGCGGGGGGTCAATGAGAGGTATGGTATCGAGTCTTCGTGTAATGGCCCCTAATCGAATAGTTTGGAATTCTGAGGTATGGGAAATTATTCTATCCACCAATAGTGGTCAGATTGGCATACTACCTAATCATGCGCCCCTCCTCACAGCTTTGGATATGGGGGTTTCGAGGATACGTAGTGATGGGCAATGGTCTGCAATGGCACCGATGGGTGGATTCGCCATGATAGATAATAATCGGGTGACAATATTAGTCAACGAGGCGGAAAGAGCTAGCGAAATTGATCCCGACGAAGCTCGAAAAAGTTTCCAGACGGCTCAGGCCGAGTTAGCTGAAGCAGAAGGGAGGAGAAAGGTAATAGAAGCTAACTTGACATTTAAAAGAGCTAAAGCCAGATTGGAAGCTTCAACTGTCGCTTAGTCCATTTCTTGCGAGCCTGGATCCGGCGCAATAATCCTGCATTTTACTAGTATTGCGGCGCCATGCGTCCAACACATCTGAAACTTATCTTATTAGGTACCGATTCGATGCCGATTTAGTAGTCGCGGTATCTAATAAGTGTTACCTACTATTGGATTCGAACCAATGACTCTCGCCGTATGAAAGCGATACTCTAACCGCTGAGTCAAGTAGGCTGCCGTCACTTCTCCCTGCCCCCAAGCTACGACTTCCATCTAGTCGGGTGTGTCATCTTCATATACGTATATATACGTATTCATGTAGACATATCCATTATACCTACAAGAAATGGCTGGAAGCAAGTTCATAATCTATCACTAAAAAATATCGGTTCTACACTTCCCCCCTCCCCATCGATTGATTTATTTGACAAGGATGAGTTATTGCAAATAAAGTATTTGTTATGTCAACACTTTCATCAGGGCTACAGCTCAGCGGTAGAGCGCCTCGCTTACACATGCGCCGATGTTTCTTCGGAAGATTCGTCGAAACCCAACGACTCAGGCAAAAATAAAGAGACAGTGCGTGAACATTTCCGCCCCGATTTTCCCGCCACAAAAGAACAGTAGCATGACAGATAAGTCGACTGCAAATCAATTTTGGGAAATTGATATGGTGGATAATTGGTTTTTCCAAGACTATAAATGGTTGAACAATGCGAGGGACCAAACAAAATCTCTTCCTCGTCTCACGAACTTTCGGGTGTAGGAAGTGTCGCGAAGCTAGCTCGACAGAGACTCTTTAGGATCGCGAGATGGATTTCTACCAGGCAGAGGCAAACCTGTATCGACGCATAGCCAATAATATTCTTTATATACTTTGGGATTGCCTAATCCATTTCTTATTCATCATGTAGTTTCTCCCTACTATACAATTTAAAGGAATACCTGAAAAAAAAAAAAAAAAAAAAAAAAAAAATTGATCGAGCATACGAAACCATCTCTTCTCACTTATCTGTGAAACAAAAGTTGTTACATCAGCGCTGGTTAGCCCTCCAATTGGATTGGAGAGCAGTTGGTTGAAGAGCCCGATGCCGCAAAAGCGGCATGTTGGGTTCAACAAGTAGTTCAAGAACTTGTTTCTATATTCTGATCTGCATAACCGAGAGTGTCTACGGTTCGAATCCGTATAGCCCTAATTCGTTTGTAAAAGAAAAAGATGGGAATAAAAAATCGTTGGTGTGGCGGGACTCAATAAGTTTGATTCATATATCCAAGTAGTTGGATTATTTAACCTCATTTATTAAATAAACGTTTCCTCCAAAGGGCAAAGGTAGGAGAAAATTGACTCAATTTCTTAATTTAGTAATCAATCAAATGCACATGGAATCGACTCGGAGTACCTAGTATTTCTACCAAAAATGGAATCGAAAGAGTGAGACTATCTCTCCGGCTCGTCTTCAATTTGGTAATTACTAGCTTTAGCAGTTACCAACAGAAGCGGGCTGCAACCCCAACCCACTTCTCTAGAGAGGTTCTAGGTGTTAAACCTGCCTCGATGTATCGAGGCGTTGATTATCGAGACGAAAGGAGTGTGTGGATGTTTCTATTTCACCAATATGACTCTTTCTGGATTTTACTGTTAGTATGTATATCTATTCCATCTTTGGCTTTCTCGATTAGCAGGTTTGTTGCTCCCACTCGGGAGGGTCCGGAAAAGTTAGCGAGTTACGAGTCAGGTATTGAGCCGAAGGGAGACACTTGGATTCGATTTCAGATACGTCATTACATGTTTGCCTTGGTGTTCACGGTCTCCGACGTTGAAACCGTATTTCTCTACCCCTGGGCTACATCTTTTGGGGAATTGGGCTTATTCGCCTTCGTAGAAGCGATTGTTTTCATATTCATACTAATCGTAGGCTTGGTTTATGCATGGCGAAAAGGAGCATCGGAATGGTCTCAACTTCCGAACATTTGGGTGGAAATAACAGAAGGAAACTAGAATACGAAGATGAAAACGCTTTCTCAAATTCGGTGGCACGGCTGCCTCTTCGGGAGGGTATGTCAGACTCAATTTTTCTGGCTAGTATCAGTGATTTTTCTAACCGGTCCAGATTATCCAGTTTATGGCCGCTTCTATATGGTACCAGTTGTTGCTTCATCGAATTTGCTTCCCTAATTGGTTCGCGATTCGATTTTGACCGGTACGGTCTGGTACCTAGATCCAGTCCTAGACAGGCGGACCTAATTGTAACCGCCGGTACCATAACAATGAAAATGGCCCCATCTCCGATAAGACTATATGAACAAATGCCTGAACCGAAGTATGTAATCGCTATGGGAGCTCGCACTATTACGGGAGGCATGTTTAGTACCGATTCCTACAGTACCGTTCGCGGGGTAGACAAATTAATTCCCGTCGATATTCACTTGCCGGGTTGCCCGCCCAAACCCGAAGCTATCATTGATGCCGTGACGAAACTACGCAAGAAAATTGCTCGAGACAGTTTTGTAGAACGGCCGTCTCGCCCCATCCGAACGAAATACTCCAGTCTAAGTCACCAACTTAGTCTTGTATCGGGCGCCCGTACCAGGAAATACAATTGGGAAATGGGGAATTGTAGTACGAAATTGGCGCCAACTTATTTTCCGGAAAATTTGCAGAAGTTTGCAAATGAGTACGATGAATCAATATCAGTAAATTGATTATTAGTTTTATTCCTTATGAAGGGATCAGCAGAAAATGAGGAGGTATTAACCCATATGAACACTGTCGGTAAAGAGAAGTTTAATCTGGAAACGCGGAGTCGATTATCTTCCTGGTTAACTAAACACAAGTTCTCACACCGACCTTTGGGTTACGATTACAGAGGTGTCGAAATTTTGCAGGTCAAATCGGAAGAGTGGTTGTCTACAGCTGTTGCCCCATATGCTTACGGATTCAATTACCTACGATCTCAATGTGCTTACGACGCAACACCAGGAGGGTCTCTAGTCGGTGTGTATCACTTAACTCAGATGCGAGACCAGTCAGATCAACCCGAGGAAATATGTACAAAAGTCTTTGTTTCAAGAAAGAATCCTCAAATACCTTCGGTTTATTGGGTTTGGAAAAGTGCCGATTTCCAGGAACGTGAATCTTATGACATGTTGGGAATAATTCATCGGGGACATCCGTACCTTAAGCGTATACTAATGCCCGAAAGTTGGATTGGCTGGCCGCTCCGTAAGGATTACGTGGTACCCAATTTCTACGAGTTACAAGATGCCTACTAAATTGCGTAGAAACGGGAAAACTCAATCTACCCGCCCAACCCCTAATCTGATTTCCGGAAAAATTTACCCGACGGAGCTCGCGGATGATCCACCCAGTTATTCAGAAATTTCTTGGTTTCCGACTAGCCTTTTCCGCAAGGATTCCGTTCTTACGATATCGGTTCAAACAACTTCTCTCATCTCAGGACAAAAATTTCCTAGTAGTTGCCAGGAACCAGATTTGAACTGGTGACACGAGGATTTTCAGTCCTCTGCTCTACCAACTGAGCTATCCCGGCCAACTTCTCCGAGGATAAGACTGTTTCGTAAACGAGGCGGGTTAGGCAACTGTGCCTTCGGGTCTTTGCTCACCCAATCAAACCGGCAATTCCGTTTCTGCCAATTTGTTTCATGCTGTCTGTAAGAAAAGCCGACGACTTGGGTTTGATCAAGCCATTCAGGGGGTTGAGCTGCCTGAATGGCTGATCTGCAAAACGTATTGCTAGAGTGAAACAAGAGGGGTTGGGGTTTAAGATGATTGTTCTCCAAATTTTGATCGCAAATATAGAAATTGGATTTAATTGGGGTGAAATCAATGAGGCGTCTCGCTGTTGGGGATAGAGGGAATTGAACCCTCACGGCCGAAACCAACGGATTTTCCTTCTACCGCAACTTGCGTCGCTACTAGATTATCAGTAACTACGTAGAATGGGGCTCTACCTTCATTCGCGAGAAAATTATTAGTTGCTACCAGTTCATCCGTTGGGGGGGGGGAGAAGTATCCCTAGGAATGGAATAAGATCTTAGAACGGGTGGGGATAAGATATCGGAACTGTCAGTACCGAGATGAGATAGGAGAAGTTTACCTCGTGCCCCACCTCTTGATGAGACGGAAATTGGCGCGATTCTGCGGATGAATCGCTTTTTCCAAACTGCTTTCAATGAGTCCGCTTCCGAAGACTGAAATTCCCCCTTCCCGACTTCATCTCAGCTTTTCCACATACTTCACTTCATGCGGTCAACCACATTGAACATTTGAATATTCAGTTCTCTCAAAAACTAGTCACTAATAGTTCGCTCGTTAGAATAACTCCCTTCGAGTCTCTGTACCTATCTCGCCTTACGGCCTCGATCAATATTCCACGAGATAGGACGAGATTTGGCTCAGGATTGCCTGCTGAATAATCCTAGGTTTCCCTGAATCTGGGAGCTGCCACTTGATACGTCTCCATATCTAGGCTCAATCCGATTGAGTCCGCTGCGTCTACCATTTCGCCATATCCCCACCTTTAAGCCCCAACGAACCGGGAAGGAAAAGACCTAGATATCTACCCATTCTCGATAGTTTCTAAGGAATTTCGGTGCACTTGCCTTGACCAACCCGCCTCGATTCCATCCTAAAAAGCTATCAAGGGAAAACTCGCGCATGTATTACAAATATGCACATGTCTAAGCATTCCACCTCTCCTGCTTCCACTCTACCAAGCCTCCCTTTCCTCAGTTTTGCTTCTCACTTGTGAGGAAGAGGACTATGTGTAATAAAAATTGTCGATTGGGAATGAATGACTCGTCTTTCAAATTTTCTTTCTTTTCGCTACTGAAGTAAGTATATATGGACACACTCCTCGAGGCAATACAACTGCCACATTAATCCATTTGATTTACTTTTCCAAAACTTTTATGTAAATGTATATGCTATGACGTCTTCACCTAATTCGGTACAAATTTCTGCATGTACCAGTAGTGAGTTTTCGCCTGCCCGCCCCCCCCCATCTCTACGTTCAAATACTTTCAACGAGTCGAAGTGGATATTTATCAATTTCTACCTATATGTTATGATTTTCACAGATACTAGTTTTAATTAACCTCTACCGAATTTGGCGGTGGAGATTAAGAATATTTTCGTGCCGACCCTAGAATTTTTTTTTTTTTTTTTTGTTTTCCAACCTGGAAAACATCTATTTTATAGAAAAGGAGTTTTTACGTCTCGGTATCGAGGACCTCGTTTAAAATTGATGCGTCGTCTGAAAAATTTACCAGGACTCGCGGGTAAAGGTAATGCGTCCAACTTAGGAGAATTTCGAGTTGCTGGCGACCAATCAGCTTCGAGAAAAATTTCTCAATTCTGCGTGCGTTTGGAGGCCAAACAGAGATTACGGCTCAACTATGGATTGACAGAACGCCAATTACTTAAATACGTCCGCATCGCCAGAAGAACTAAGGGTTCGACAGGTCAAGTGCCGCTGCAACTGCTTGAGATGCGTCTGGATAATGTCATTTTTCAGTTAGGCATGGCTTCCACAATTCCCGCTGCCCGACAACTGGTTAGTCACAGACATATTTTAGTGAACCGTCGTATTGTGGATATACCAAGTTACCGACGTAAACCTAGGGATATTCTCACTATTCGGAACCGACCAACTTCCTGCAATGCAGTGAAAGGTGAGTCTCTCGGGAGGGACGAAGTGCCGGATCACTTAACTCTGTCTCTCTCAAAGACGGGTGAGCCAACAGGATTAGTCAACCATATGGTCAACCGGGAATCTGTCAATTTGGATATAAATGAATTGTTAGTTGTTGAGTATTACTCCCGAAAAGCTTAATAGACTAAGCTTTCATCCGAGTCAATCAAATACTTCGGAGATCCCTATTGCGAGAATACTTAGTCAGAGAACTCCGAATGATACGAATTGGGAAATAGATTGGTGGAAAGCCATGGGAAGCTATCCCGTCTACCTAGTAATCGTTTTAGAAATTCCAAGACTTCACCTTCCTTCTCTTTCGAGGGGAAAATCTTCCGATTTCGAAGAAGTTAATTTGACCGTTTCAGAATTCTAGTTATGCGCTATTTCGACGCATTCGACGTCGAAGTGAAGGGATTAAACTCCATTTCTTGTTTCTGGTGAAGTAGTCTCTCAACTCCTTCCTCTTCGGGAAACGTATTAAAATTCTTATTCCGAATCCATCTCTTCCCAGATAATTATTTAACTACATTTTGGGGGATGGACGAGAATATGTCCGAAAAAATAATAACATAAATGGGAAAGGGAGGGATTCGAACCCTCGGTAGCTGGAAATCTACATAGCATTTCCGGTGCCACGCCTTAAACCACTCGGCCACCCTTCCTGGGGCTGAGATATTTCAGCAGTGAAACATCTGATTTTATTTTAGGACTTCAGGTGATGAAGTGACAAGTAATTCGCGGGTATCCGTTGTCAATAACTACCCTCCGAAATGGAGTTGGAACATGAAGGAAGTTATCACTCTACCACTTTCCTTTTCTAACTTGTTATCCGAATAGAATTCCTTCTCTTCCTTCGTAATCTCAACTGATGGACTAGTAATAGGTGAAGTGATAAAAGGAAAATAAGGAGTTAATTTCGATTATGCCTAGGTCGCAGAGAAATGATAATTTTATCGATAAAACTTTCACAATTCTAGCGGATATTCTGACACGAATTCTACCTACTACTAAGAGGGAGAGGGAAGCTTCTATATACTACAGGGATGGTGCGATTCGAGAAGGGAGGCAATTCGGCAATATTCTCCAATTAATTGGAGAATACTCCTAATTTGAGAAGCCCACATTTGAGAAAGGTGTTTTTCGACTGCCGAACAAAACCTTCGGTCGCGTATCCACGATTGATGCAGCCCCGCAAGCTACAGTTCCCGCCTTTCGCGGATCTAGGTATCAAGCAAGCAGAAGGTTAAACCTGTTAATTGATATGTGATAAGTGAAAATTTTAGGAATAAGCGTGGAGGGGGTAGACACCACGTAGAGAAATCGGCAATACAAAATCTTCGTCAACCTCTGACTTCGGCAAACGTTATGCGTTTTCGACAACTCCGGAGTCGCGACAACGACTAATTGTGATTGGGGTAACAAGCAGCCATCCCGTTTGTATTTTGGATACCCCTTGGATCATCGGAGATTGCTGGGGTGAATAACCCTCCGGGAAACGAAGCGTTGGGAACGAAGAAATTGCCAGGGAGTCTAGCTACCAGTAATTTATTGACGATGCCGCAATCAACCCGGTAGAGAAAAACTCTTTGTGGGAAGGATGGTTAGATACCAGTTTCGTGAGACACTAACCCCCCCCCCTACCCTAGGGACAAATTTTGTCAGGAACAGGAATAGTGATACTACTAAAATTGCTTTTCTGTAAATGGGGTGGGAGGAGCCGTATGATGCGAAAGTTTCACGTGCGGTTTTGAAGCGGAGCTTTTCTGTCTGTGTAAGCAACCGTAACGGATGTCGGCCCAATCGGAAGGAGAATATGCAGAAGCTTCGCGAAGTTACTACAAAGCCATGCGTTTGGAGATTGATTCGTACGATCGAAGTTACATACCCTATAACATAGGTCCTATTCATACCAGTAATGGAAAACATGCGGAAGCTTTGGAATACTACTTCCAAGCGCCGGAGCGCAATTCATTCTTGCCACAAGCTTTTAATAATATGGCTGTGATCTGCCACCACGTGCGACTACCTACGCCTCGGGACTCCTCGGTTCATAACCACTCAACCGATGAAAAAGGCTTCCCCCAAGCATATTTCCGGACGGGAGTTGCCACGAGCTGCGGGATTCAGCCCCCTTCAAAGCAATCCGGGTTTGGAGGAGGTAACTGGCCTAAGCGTCCCATGGATAATTAACTAAATGAGGGAATGCAGCGTCGTAAGGATTTATCATTGAAAATCTGGGTCGATACAATGGGACTGGCTCATCAAAAAATTTATGCAACTCGTTTCTGTAGCAGAGACAGTTGGAGAAACACTAAGTGGCGAGACACGGCGTAGTACCAAATCCCAAAGGAAAAAATTTTCTAATTTTGCTAGATCCATATTGAGATAGGGTAGTTAGTGACGAGAGAGATCGTTATTCTCTTCTTAATAGCTGTGAGTACGGAAAAGGTTTCATTCGGGACGAATAAAATTGAAAACCTGACTATTTTTATTTATCCCACTTCGGGAGTAGTATTAACCCTTTGGTTAGGAACCGGGGGCGCAGTCGTATGAGCCGTATAGGGCGGGAAACCCCCAAGTTCGGTTCTAAAGGAGGAGGTTGCCAGTAAAGGAATCATCCATCCTGGTCGAGGGGAACAGGCCATTCAGCAAGGAGATTTAGAAATTTCGGAAGCTTGGTTTGATCAGGCTGCTGAGTATTGGAGACGGGCAATAGCACTTTCCCCCGACAATTATGCCGAAGCACAGAATCGGCCGAAAATTACAGGACGATCCTCCCCGTCTCATCGGCGGGAAAGGTGGAACAACAGGATGGGGGAGGCATGACTTCCTAAGTTAGAAAGTAGAAGTAAGTAAAAATTTTTGTTTGTCAGACGTCGACCCCCCCCCCCCTCCCCGCGGACGGGCAATTAGTCTAAGTCCATTAGGCGCTGCTGAGTTGTGTAATAATACCACCGAAAGCATATCCCGCATAATCTCTTCATCATAGCTGTTCAAGTTTCAAATTCGGAGGGAGATAATAAATTCCTGCATGCTAGTGAAAATCTCAATTCTCATAAGTTTCGTATCTCCTGTTGGTAGGTTGTTGCTATCCCCTGCTCGAAGAGAGGAGAGTCCCAATGACTATTCGTTCGCCAGAACCAGAAGTCAAAATTATGGTAGAGAAGGATCCTGTGAAAACCTCTTTCGAGAGATGGGCTCAGCCTGGACATTTCGCGAGAAATTTGGCTAAGGGTCCCAGTACCACTACATGGATTTGGAACCTACACGCCGATGCCCACGATTTCGATAGTCATACCAATGATTTGGAGGATATATCCCGTAAGATATTTAGTGCGCATTTCGGCCAACTAGCTATTATTTTCATTTGGTTGAGTGGCATGTATTTTCATGGAGCCCGTTTTTCCAACTATGAGGCATGGCTGAATGATCCCACCCACGTGAAACCCAGTGCCCAAGTCGTTTGGCCAATAGTTGGTCAGGAAATACTTAATGGAGATGTGGGCGGGGGGTTTCAGGGCGTGCAAATAACCTCCGGATTCTTCCAACTCTGGCGAGCTTCCGGAATAACTAGTGAGTTACAGCTTTATTGCACAGCTGTGGGTGCTTTAGTTTTTGCCGGATTGATGTTTTTCGCTGGTTGGTTTCACTACCACAAGGCTGCCCCGAAATTAGCTTGGTTCCAGAATGTGGAATCCATGTTGAATCATCACTTGGCCGGTCTATTGGGATTGGGGTCTCTAGCATGGGCGGGACATCAGATACACGTATCACTCCCCATCAATCAGCTATTAGACGCAGGTGTCGACCCCGAAGAAATACCCCTTCCTCATGAACTCATTCTTAATCGTGATCTTCTGGCTCAGACGTATCCAAGTTTTGCAAAAGGATTGATTCCGTTTTTCACTTTGAACTGGTCGGAATACTCGGACTTCTTGACTTTTCGCGGTGGATTGAACCCGATAACGGGGGGTCTGTGGTTGACTGATGCCGCACATCATCATTTGGCCATTGCGGTTCTCTTTTTGGTAGCTGGTCATATGTACAGGACAAATTGGGGTATCGGGCATAGTACGAGGGAAATACTGGAAGCTCATAAAGGACCTTTCACGGGTGAGGGGCACAAGGGTATTTACGAAATTTTGACGAGTTCGTGGCACGCTCAATTAGCTATTAATCTCGCCATTTTGGGATCCTTAACAATTATCGTCTCTCACCACATGTATGCCATGCCCCCTTATCCCTACTTAGCCACCGATTATGCCACACAACTTTCTTTGTTTACACATCACATGTGGATAGGGGGTTTCTTAATAGTTGGAGCGGCTGCACATGCGGCTATCTTCGTGGTAAGGGATTACGACCCAACTACTCAATACAACAACTTGTTGGATCGTGTCATTCGTCACCGTGATGCAATAATTTCACATCTCAACTGGGTTTGCATCTTTCTCGGTTTTCATAGCTTCGGTCTGTATATCCATAACGATACCATGAGTGCCTTAGGGCGGCCCCAAGATATGTTTTCGGATACCGCCATTCAATTACAACCAATATTTGCCCAGTGGATCCAGAATACTCACGCTTTGGCTCCCGGATCGACTGCACCTAACGCAGCGACAGGCACCAGCTTAGCCTGGGGTGGGGACAATTTACTAGCAGTAGCCGGCAAGGTGGCCTTAGCCCCGATTCCATTAGGCACTGCAGATTTCTTGGTGCACCATATTCATGCATTCACGATTCATGTTACTGTATTGATATTATTGAAAGGCGTCTTATTCGCACGCAGCTCTCGACTAATACCCGACAAAGCAAATCTTGGTTTCCGCTTTCCTTGCGATGGTCCCGGAAGAGGGGGCACCTGCCAGGTATCTGCTTGGGATCATGTTTTCTTGGGGCTGTTCTGGATGTACAACTCCATCTCAGTAGTTATATTCCATTTCAGTTGGAAGATGCAATCAGATGTATGGGGAAGTGTAAGCGAAGAGGGAGCAGTTAATCACATTACTGGAGGAAACTTCGCACAAAGTTCAACAACAATCAATGGATGGTTGCGAGATTTTTTGTGGGCACAGGCTTCTCAAGTCATTCAGTCATATGGTTCTTCATTATCTGCATATGGGCTTCTATTCTTAGGGGCTCATTTTGTCTGGGCCTTCAGTCTAATGTTTCTCTTCAGTGGTCGCGGCTATTGGCAGGAACTTATTGAATCTATAGTTTGGGCTCATAATAAATTGAAAGTTGCTCCTGTCACCCAACCCAGAGCTCTGAGTATTATACAGGGACGTGCTGTGGGAGTAACTCATTACCTTCTGGGTGGAATCGCCACAACTTGGGCATTCTTCCTGGCGAGAATCGTTGCAGTGGGATAATGGCTAGGAGGATTTGAGAAACATTACGGTATCAAGATTTCCAAAGTTCAGCCAGGGTTTATCCCAGGACCCAACTACTCGTCGTATCTGGTTTGGCATAGCCACTGCGCATGATTTCGAAAGTCATGACGACACTACCGAAGAACGTCTTTATCAGAAAATATTTGCATCTCACTTCGGTCAGTTAGCTATTATTTTTCTATGGACCTCTGGGAATTTGTTCCACGTAGCTTGGCAGGGCAACTTTGAGACATGGGTACAAGACCCATTACATGTGAGGCCGATCGCTCATGCCATTTGGGATCCTCATTTTGGTCAACCGGCGGTCGAAGCTTATACCCGAGGGGGGGCTGCGGGTCCGGTCAATATTGCTTATTCTGGCGTATATCAGTGGTGGTACACCATTGGTCTACGCGATAATCAAGATCTCTATACCGGATCTATTTTTCTGCTAGCTCTTGCTGCTTCGTTCCTACTAGCTAGCTGGTTACACCTCCAACCCAAATGGAAACCAAGCATTTCCTGGTTCAAAAATGCTGAATCTCGGCTTAATCACCACCTTTCGGGATTATTTGGAGTGAGTTCCCTGGCTTGGACAGGCCACTTGGTTCACGTAGCTATTCCCGAGGCGAGGGGCGGGCATGTCAGATGGAATGACTTATTGACTACCGCTCCGCATCCCCAGGGGTTGGGACCATTTTTTTCGGGTCAATGGAGTGTTTACGCGCAAAATCCCGACTCTAACACCCATTTGTTCAATAGCACCCAAGGAGCAGGCACAGCTATTCCAACTTTTCTGGGGGGATTCCATCCGCAAACTCAAAGTTTGTGGCTAACTGATATTGCTCATCACCACCTGGCAGTAGCCGTCGCGTTTATAATTGCCGGCCATACGTACAGAACTAACTTTGGTATTGGACACAGCATGAAAGAAATTCTGGATGCTCACATTCCCCCAGGAGGCAAGTTGGGGCGTGGACACAAGGGACTTTATGATACGGTGAATAATTCTCTCCACTTCCAATTGGGACTCGCTTTAGCCGCTTTGGGGGTCATCACTTCCCTTGTTGCACAACATATGTATTCCCTACCTGCTTATGCCTTCATAGCGCAGGATTATACGACCCAAGCCGCACTATATACTCACCACCAATATATCGCCGGGTTTATCATGGCAGGAGCTTTCGCACATGGAGCCATCTTCTTCATCAGAGATTATGATCCCGGGCAGAATAGAGATAATGTTTTAGCAAGAATGCTGGAGCACAAGGAAGCAATAATATCTCATTTGAGTTGGGCTAGTTTATTTCTGGGGTTTCATACGTTAGGTCTTTATGTTCACAACGATGTGATGTTAGCCTTCGGAACTCCAGAAAAACAGATTCTCATCGAACCCGTATTTGCTCAATGGATCCAATCTGCTCATGGTAAAACTTCATATGGTTTCGATGTCCTTCTATCCTCGGCAGATAGTCCGGCAAGTAATGCCGGTCGGGGCTTGTGGTTACCTGGTTGGTTAGATGCTGTTAACAGTAGCAGTAATTCGTTATTTCTAACGATTGGTCCCGGGGATTTTCTGGTTCACCACGCCATTGCTTTGGGTTTGCACACAACTACACTAATTTTGGTAAAAGGTGCATTAGATGCACGCGGTTCCAAGTTAATGCCGGATAAAAAAGAATTTGGTTACAGTTTTCCTTGTGATGGTCCCGGCCGAGGCGGAACTTGCGACATCTCTGCCTGGGATGCCTTCTACTTAGCTGTTTTTTGGATGCTGAACACTATTGGATGGGTCACCTTCTATTGGCACTGGAAACACATTACTTTATGGCAAGGCAATGCTGCTCAATTCAACGAATCTTCTACGTATTTAATGGGATGGTTGAGGGATTATTTACGGCTAAATTCCTCGCAGCTTATTAATGGATATAATCCCTTTGGTATGAACAGCTTATCTGTGTGGGCATGGATGTTTTTATTCGGGCATCTCGTGTGGGCTACCGGGTTTATGTTTCCAATTTCGTGGCGCGGCTACTGGCAAGAACTCATTGAAACTCTAGCTTGGGCCCACGAACGAACGCCCCTAGCAAACGTGATACGGTGGAAAGATAAGCCAGTTGCCCTTTCTATCGTTCAAGCACGATTGGTTGGATTAGCTCACTTCTCCGTGGGTTATGTGTTTACCTACGCAGCTTTCCTGATAGCATCTACATCAGGTAAATTTGGATAATTCTCTTCATTCGCTACCCAATTGTTTGTTCCCGCGTCGGCTTCAGCCTCATCATCTTCTACATCTGGGACATCGATTACCTACCTATAAACATGAGTCGAACTTCATTTTTCGAAGTTATGGGTTAGTAGCAGTTTCGACTGCAAGTTCCACTTGTTTCGTAGTAATAATAAAACTCTGCCTACCTACCTATCAATTATGGCGAGAAGAAGTCTTATTGAAAAGGAAAATAATAAAAAAAAATTGGTGAGAAAATTTGAGGTTATTCGCCAATTTTTGAAACGAGAGATCAAGAATAGTTTGCGGATCCAGGAGAAACTAATTATTTCCGAAAGATTGCAATCTCTACCACGCAACAGTGCACCTGTTCGCCTCCGTAACCGGTGCTCCTTAACCGGACGACCCAGATCTAATTATCGAGACTTCGGTTTTTCCAGACACGTACCCCGCGAAATGGCACACACCTGCGTCTTGCCTGGAGTATTGAAGTCGAGTTGGTAGAGTAACTACTCCCTCGTACGTTTCGGGAATTTTGATATTCCATCTATCTATATCTATCGATCCATCTATAGATAGATAGATGGAATACTTCAATTCACTGATTTTTCTCACTTATCTTATGTTCCCTCATCATTTATGTTCGATGGAATTATTCAGGGGATGTATAATAATTACAGTGAAGGCATTAACTACGCGGGGTGGAGCAGCTTGGTAGCTCGCGAGGCTCATAACCTCGAGGTCACGGGTTCAAATCCCGTCTCCGCAAAGTCAACTGCCAATTATTTTCCCAATCCACAGGGAGTTCCTGCCGGGGGTTGATGGTAATCAGTTTTTCCTTCCTGTTTGACTGCCGGTTTCATCGATGGATGTAGCTCAATTGATCCAGTGGAAGTTCTATTTTTGGTTCGTCAATATTGATACAATTGACGAACCAAAAATAGAACTTCCGCATTTTCTCAGTCTAGATTACTCGATGGTAGTTAAGCCCTTTTAACTCAGCGGTAGAGTAACGCCATGGTAAGGCGTAAGTCGTCGGTTCAAATCCGACAAGGGGCTGATCGAGTAGTCATGCAAAATCCGGGTATCCAGTAGTCTTGGCTCGGCAGGGAAATAGGTCGCCAAGGCCTCCGTTCTGGGGGTGGGGGGGGGGAAATTTTCACCCAATTGTTTCCCACCGCAAGTTCTTCTTCTTTTCATTTTCTAGAATTAGCTCGTCACACGGAAAGAATATTGTCTTGTCTACCACGGTATCCAAAAATCAGTTGGATATAATTTCTTGTACCGGAGACATTTTGGTTATCCTTACCTCGGGAATCAAATGCAAAGAGTTAGTACTTAGTAGCAATATATGTATATATATATATGTATCTACATCTGTAGCTGGATAAAAAGATGTGGACTAGGATATGGGATTTTTTTGAGTAGTAGTTCTTCCCTACTCTCCGTATTCCAAAAAAATTCCCGATTACTGGAAAGATTCTTTCTTCCAAGTCTCTGGCACTCTCGGTTCCCACATTTTCCAAACAGTCAAAAACTGTTTGCACTGCTCGGGCTCGAAGTGGAGACGTAATTATCCCATTCGATGCGGAAATTCCCGACACACTCTCCGTTCGGGGATGAGCAACGATATGTCGCTATCCATTTCTGTTAGTGGAGACCAATTCTCTTTTTTCTTTTCTGGAGATTGGTGGAATAAGTAACGAAATATCCTTGAAGTATATATAGGCACAAAATGACGTAGAAATTACACGTATTCTCATACATAACATATGTGAACTCCTCATACTACGAAATTTAGTGTTTACCTCCCCCATATTCTTGGAGATAACTCTTCTTTCCGTTGGGTCGGGTTCGTTGTTGTGTTAGAATGGTTGACGAAGTCCTGGAAGAAAAGGGGGGCTGACCTACTTCTCGAGAATATATATAACGTGTCAAACGAGAAAATATATGACGTGGCAAAAGGGATTTCCCGCGCGGAGACAAGCGAGATTAATATATCGGAACGATAGGCGGGAAGTAAAATAAAAAATTGGGCAAAAATGACGGGGAGGAATAGGATAAATTAAAGCAGAAGTAAGAAACAACAAAAAAATCCCTAGTGAAAATTTTATGAGTCTCAATCTCGCACGACAAATTCTGGCAAAATGACTTACCGACGATCCGGTGATCTCATATTCGAGAGAGCTATATCGACTCGTGAAGTGAGGAAAAGGGAATGAGGAACCCGGAAGTGGTTTGGGGAGCTTATTGGGGGGGCGGATATGACAATTGCCATTGGAAAATCTTCCAAAGAACCGAAAGATTTATTTGACAGTATGGACGACTGGCTCAGAAGAGATCGTTTTGTATTTGTGGGTTGGTCGGGCCTATTACTTTTTCCCACTGCTTACTTCGCCCTGGGGGGTTGGTTCACGGGTACGACCTTTGTGACTTCATGGTATACTCACGGATTAGCTAGTTCTTATTTGGAGGGATGCAATTTCTTGACTGCCGCGGTATCTACCCCTGCTAATAGTTTGGCTCACTCCTTGCTTCTTCTGTGGGGTCCTGAAGCACAGGGGGACTTCACACGTTGGTGCCAATTAGGGGGTTTATGGACTTTCGTCGCTCTTCATGGCTCTTTCGCCTTGATAGGTTTTATGTTACGCCAATTCGAACTGGCTAGGTCCGTTCAACTACGTCCCTACAACGCAATAGCTTTTTCTGGCCCGATTGCGGTTTTTGTCTCCGTATTTTTGATTTACCCTTTAGGACAATCCGGTTGGTTCTTCGCACCCAGTTTCGGTGTAGCGGCTATCTTCCGATTCATTTTGTTTTTTCAGGGTTTTCATAATTGGACTCTGAATCCATTTCATATGATGGGAGTTGCGGGAGTTCTCGGTGCTGCCCTTCTATGTGCCATTCACGGTGCTACGGTCGAAAATACTCTCTTCGAAGACGGCGACGGCGCGAACACATTTCGGGCGTTCAATCCGACTCAGTCTGAAGAGACTTATTCAATGGTAACTGCAAATCGCTTCTGGTCCCAAATATTTGGTGTTGCTTTCTCCAACAAACGTTGGTTACACTTCTTCATGTTATTCGTGCCAGTGACGGGTTTATGGATGAGTGCTATCGGGGTGGTTGGTCTCGCCTTGAATTTGCGTGCGTATGACTTTGTCTCCCAAGAAATTCGTGCAGCAGAAGATCCCGAGTTCGAGACTTTCTACACAAAAAATATTTTACTAAACGAAGGGATCCGTGCCTGGATGGCAGCTCAGGATCAGCCTCACGAAAATCTTGTATTCCCCGAGGAGGTTTTACCCCGTGGAAACGCTCTTTAATGGAACCCTCTCGCTGGGTGGTCGCGATCAGGAAACCACAGGTTTTGCTTGGTGGGCGGGGAACGCCCGGTTGATTAATCTGTCTGGTAAATTGCTTGGTGCCCATGTGGCTCATGCTGGCCTGATTGTCTTTTGGGCTGGAGCTATGAATCTATTTGAAGTAGCTCACTTCGTATCAGAGAAGCCTATGTATGAGCAGGGACTAATTTTACTCCCCCACCTGGCTACTCTGGGTTGGGGGGTGGGTCCTGGCGGGGAAGTGGCCGATACCTTCCCTTACTTTGTCTCTGGAGTGCTCCATTTGATTTCTTCCGCAGTTTTGGGATTCGGGGGCATATATCATGCTTTGATTGGCCCCGAAACTCTGGAAGAATCTTTTCCCTTCTTCGGTTACACTTGGAAGGATAAGAATAAGATGACCACAATTCTGGGTATTCATCTTATATTACTAGGTGTCGGCGCTTTTCTCCTGGTTTTCAAAGCACTCTATTTCGGAGGGTTGTATGATACATGGGCACCCGGTGGTGGAGATGTCAGAGAAATTGCGAATCTTACCCTAAACCCCAACATTATCTTCGGTTACCTACTGAAATCTCCGTTTGGCGGAGAAGGATGGATTGCAAGTGTAGATAATTTAGAAGATATTATCGGGGGACATGTGTGGCTGGGATCCATCTGTATTTTCGGCGGAATTTGGCACATATTGACGAAACCGTTTGCCTGGGCTCGTCGAGCTTTCGTATGGTCCGGGGAGGCTTACTTATCCTATAGTTTGGGGGCTCTCTCCATATTTGGTGTAACTGCCTGCTGCTTCGTCTGGTTCAACAACACAGCATATCCTAGTGAATTTTATGGTCCCACCGGTCCAGAAGCTTCTCAGGCTCAAGCTTTTACTTTCCTCGTCAGAGACCAACGTCTCGGCGCCAACATAGGTTCTGCCCAAGGACCTACTGGTTTAGGTAAATACCTAATGCGTTCTCCCACCGGAGAAATTATTTTTGGGGGCGAAACCATGCGCTTCTGGGATCTTCGTGCTCCTTGGTTAGAACCTCTAAGAGGTCCAAATGGTTTAGATCTCGGTAAGTTAAAAAGGGATATACAGCCATGGCAGGAGCGACGATCTGCGGAATATATGACTCATGCACCTCTTGGATCCCTAAACTCCGTAGGTGGGGTAGCTACCGAGATCAATGCCGTGAACTATGTATCTCCCCGAAGTTGGTTAGCAACCTCTCACTTCGTTCTGGGATTCTTCTTTTTCGTGGGTCATCTCTGGCACGCAGGTAGGGCTCGTGCAGCCGCAGCCGGGTTTGAAAAAGGAATTGATCGCGATACCGAACCCGTCCTTTCCATGACACCCCTTAATTAAAATCTGGAAAATGTGTCTAGATGATGAGATAATGACGGGAGGAATAAATAGATGAATAATTTTCCACCCGCTAGCAAGTGAGGAAGGAAGGAAATAATGACTGCGCCTCCTCACGTCGTTATTAATTCATAACATTTGCTTAAAATCTATCTATCCAACTGGATAGATAGATTACTTCTCATCATCTAGTAATATTTAATATGCCAGGTAATCCTTTTCTACGACGTATGGGGCCTCGTAGGTGGCAGTTCATCACCCCTGCCTGCCGTTCCTCTCCGGCTGATCCAAATGTTAGGAGAGAGAGGGATTCGAACCCTCGATGGCATCTTGGTGCCATGCCAGTTTTCAAGACTGGAGCCTTAAACCGCTCGACCATCTCTCCCAAATAGGTAAATCCTTCCTCCGATACTCAGATGAAAGTATGAACCACGTCTTTTAGATGATTGGAAGTAGAGAATTCAATTGAGTCGCTAAAGTTTTTGAAGATCTCTCTCTATACAGATAGATCTTTTTTCTCCTACCATTGCCACGATAGATGCGGGGTGGAAATATCGCTGCATAGTCGCCGAAGATAAACATCTTCAATAGCGGGCGGGGTCGAGCTAACTTTTCTACCTGGAAAGTGTTGTACGGGATTTGGGAAGTTAGTACTACGGAAAGACGTTTGCTCCCTACAAACGAGAACTTCGCAACAGCTCCGTCGGATGGGGATCAGGTGGTACAGACAATCAATTCCTCATACGGAAGGAATCGGAACTATGACTATCGCTTTTCAATTTGCTTTATTTGCATTAATCGCTATCTCATTCCTACTAGTTGTTGGTGTGCCCGTGGCGTTTGCATCTCCCGGAGGATGGTCCGGGAGCAGAAATCTCGTTTTTTCGGGGGCCTCGTTATGGATTGGATTAGTCTTTTCGGTAGGTATACCCAATTCCTTCATTTCTTAGGAGTCTGGTTCGGTTCCTCCCCTCGTAACTTACCGTTACGGGTGGGGACTTCAAATGTCAGACGAGACAAACAGATTTTTCCCCGTCATAAGAAATTTTGATACAGAACTCACTTTAAGTCGATTTCGGGAGAGAAAGCAGATTAAGTCATGCAAGTAAATTTAGCCCTTCATATATTATGCATGAAGGGTATGCATATAAAATTTCGTTGGGAATAGACGCAATTTAATATGTAAAATGAAGTGACGGATTGCGCGGATATAGTTGAGTGGTAAAATACCTCCTTGCCAAGGAGGTGACGCGGGTTCGATTCCCGCTATCCGCCTACTTTGAGGACAACGAAAAGGTTTATCTCCAAATGAAGAGACGTACGAAAATACCTCCCAGAAATTCTCAAGTTTTTGCAATTCAAAATTTTGTTCGAAATTTCACGGCGCGATGACTGGGCTGTATCGAGGTTATCGTTTCAAAAGGAGATGCATATGAAACTGCAACGTGGGGGGGGACGAGAAAAACTACTTGCCAGTGTCTCATCCCAGCAGTATACTCATCAGTGAGATATTTCACCTGCTTAACGTCTCTCTCGGATCAGAGGTGATAGAAGCCTCGGGACGAGGCGATATAGTCAAGTGGTAAGACGTAGGACTGCAAATCCTCAATTCCCCAGTTCGAATCTGGGTGTCGCCTGGAAAAAAAAAAAAAAAAAAAAGAAGTAGAAAAGAACAATTTGTAGAATTGAATTCATAGAATTCTATTCACCCATTTGGTTAGGGTTTCCGGGGATTGTTTTTTGCGCCGAAATCGGATACAGATTGAGTTGCTCTATAGCTTGTTATAGCCTGCCACATCTGTATCTCAACGCGTCACGCATCGACAATCCCGAAGTAAGTATACCACTACTTATTAAGTTGCAAGTAGAAATTGACGACTTATCCGAAATGAGGAAAATCAACCAGTAACATTGGAAAAGAGGGCGTGGGTTTATACATACTCGTCGTTTCTCGCCACTGGGATAGTATCCTATAGAAACAGAGATCTGATACTCATTCCGTCTCCCGACGGACGCTTTTTGAATTTTGATCTGCATCTGAGCTCGAAGCTAGTTAGTTATCGGTAAAAATTGGGGAGTGAAAAGATAGGAATTATAACTACGGACTTAGTCACTACAGCTTGGGCTGCTTCGATGGTAATTTTTACGTTTTCCCTCTCGCTTGTAGTTCGGGGAAGAAGTGGGTTGTGACGTGTACCAAGTGCCTAATCGGTCCTTCGTTAGGTGGGAGTTAGATTTAGGGGCTACACCGCACGTAGAAATACACAAGCATACATCACATACACCTCCTCGCGCCTAAAATAGCTTTTCGTGACGAAAGAAATGAGATTTAAGCAAAAGTAGATGTAGTTCAATTCCAGGAGGGAAGCATTGAGGGGTTCTAGCGAACCTAGAATCATTACTTCAACCCGTCGCTTCAAAAATTGGTGCGGCGGGGTAATCATCGGTCGTTTACTCCACCGTTGGTTCAAGCTGCAGATATCTCGTATGGGGTTACGATTGCATCCGAAGCGAGAAGCTTTTTTGAGTTTCTTACTTTTTCGAGTCTTAATTGACATGCAGCTAAGCTCATATTTTCGGATGCTTCACTCGACTCAACGTTTAAGTTGATATTTTCAGAACAGAAGTATGCGAGTATGCCAAATTGAATTCCCAACCCGTTGTCGTCCGTTGAGCGGACCCCATCTCCGTTACCTGGGAAGCAGCACCGCACCACTTTGGTGAAAATTCTAAATTGATAGATCAAGAACTGATCTATCAATTTTTACCAATTTCATTTGGGAGTAGCGGGCCACTTGGGCGGAAAAACTCTGAAGAAGCGGGGGGACGCAAGCACTGCGATTAGCAAAAGGACACCTAACCGGGAGAGGTCGTTGGGTAGTAACGACTTGTTGATGTGGTAGTAGCAGCCGCATAGATCCGCAACTTCCTCCGGAATACCAATTTCCGTCTTACCGCATTTTGTGAAGAAGATTTAACCTCCTTCCACATTTCCTTCCCTAGTTGCTCCCATACGCGGGGAATTACGAATAACTAATAAGTTACCAATCAGATTAGTTGAGAACTACCCATTATTCTGAGCGGCCGTTTGAATGTAAAGAATAAGGAGAAAAGCTGTCGGAATTAAAATAAAAAGTGCGGTTGCTAAAAACGCGAGAATGTTTACTTCCGTATTGGTAGTTCAAATCGTTAATTGGGGAATAGCTTGAGTGGTCCCATCGGAAGGAACTCTCTGATTCCGTTATGAACCATCTATTTTTAGGTAGTCGGGTTGACCGAATGGAATATTATTAGTTAATAATAAGGTGTTGAAGTCGAATTTCTGATATCAATTATATAGTATATCATACTATTAGATACCGGGAAGACCTATTTCCCACTTCTACAAGCAGTTCACTTCCGCCGCTTCCGCGTCCACTTAATCGGTTAGCTGCTACAACTTTTCTTAGGGGGAAGTACGTAAGGGGAAGGGAAGTATTCAGAAGTTATTTAACTTAAAAGTTAAATTTGGTGTTGCTAAGAAATTTTTTTTTTTTTGTTTTCAGCCTATCCAATCCTTACAGAACAGATTGACAACTCAAGGAGAATAACCTAAGCTTCTAGCGGGTAATCTGGCCCCCATCGTCTAGAGGCCCAGGACACCTCTCTTTCACAGAGGCGACGGGGATTCGAATTCCCCTGGGGGTATTCGAGTTCCAAGAACTTCTTTCCGCGAATAAGAAGTCTATTTCGACCCTCTTCCTCCCGACGACTCTTGTGGCAAATGGGCAATAGTTGAATGAAACCTGTTGAAATACATCGATTAATCGAGCGACAATTGCATGTGATGGAACCAAAAATTCCTTCCCAGGGGTCGATGCCCGAGCGGTTAATGGGGACGGACTGTAAATCCGCTGGCGGCGCCTACGCTGGTTCGAATCCAGCTCGACCCAATAAAGAAAATGCAGGAACGCAAGTTCCTGTATATAAGTGACAGATATCGGCACCTAGGTGGTAGGGTAGGGGGGGAAAAAGACAGAACTCAAACGTGTTTCGTCACAGTTTGTCGTATCGGGATTGACGGGTCTCGAACCCGCAGCTTCCGCCTTGACAGGGCGGTGCTCTAACCAATTGAACTACAATCCCAAGCAGGAATTGGCCTAGTTGGAGTGTACTAAGCAATTGCCCTGGAGTCAACGATCCGTAATAAAATTGGCGCCAAAACTCGTAAGGTTCTATTTAGGTAAATTTTGCTTCTGACTTCGTCAGGCAAGAATCGGTTAAGATAGATCCAAGGTGTAGTAGGTCTCCAAATTGATCTACTTGCCAGAGGCGTTGATAAGAAATCGACCTCCCCTGAGGGGGAGGTCTTTCCGATCTATACTACCTCCGTTTCGGCAAGTAACTCTTTGCGTATTCACACCGGAATTGGAAATGTCAAGGATTGGTGGTGCCAAAATTAGTGGGAAGATATCTGCCCATTTATTCCCCCAAGCTTTAGGTTTTTTCGGCAATCAAAATCACTGATGTGATATAATTACGAAATACCTGTTTGTTTACCCCTAGGTATTTACCGCCTACGCATCGATCGCCGTCTCACCCCGGATACGTAAGAAATACTTCTGTCAATAAATTGACAAGAAATTCGCCACAGAATTGATTCTAGATCTGAATTTTGCTTAGGTTCCCATTTCGTGGATTCTTGAAAAGATTTCTTTCTCGGTGAAGATCTTTTCTTCAAAATATGTGGATGAAATCCATGCGGCTTGCTCCTTGCCGCCACAAAATTGTAATAAAGGGGGGAAAAAAAAATAGAGATATATATAAATATCTATTCCTTCCTCTTATTACAATAGATTTCTAGATTTATTTCCCTATCTAGACATATCTACACATATGCATGTAATGAATCCTCGTAAGGAGAGAGGGGGAGTTGCAAATCCTGTTATTACAGCAAATCATATTATTACAAAGACTTCCCTGGAAGAAGGAAACGGAGGTAGGAAACTGTAATCTATGAAATTTTATTCGGAGGTAGGTCTAGATGTATCATCTCGTCAGGAGGAAATGGAGGTATGCCCGTACTACCAGAACTTGCACGAATTCAATTCGAAGGATTTAGTCGTTTCGTTCATGAAAGATTGCTTGAGGAACTCAAAAATTTCCCAGAAATTGAAGATACAGATAAGGAAGTCGAATTCTGATCTATTGGGAATCGGTACCAATTGGCAGAACCTTCAGTCGAAGAGAAAGATGCCGCGTATCAATGTATTACGTATTCCGCTGACCCATATGTACCAGTTTAATTGATTTGCAACAAAACTCGAGTAGTGCAAGAGGAAGATGTACGGCTCGGGTCTATTCCTTGGATGAATTCTGGAGGGACATTTATTATTAACGGAATCGCTAGAGTTTTAGTCAATCAAATATTAAGGAGTCCCGGAATTTACTACAATCGGGAGTCGGATCAAAAGGGAATTCTCGCGTATACTAGCACCGCAATTTCAGATCGGGGAGGGAGATTTAAACCGGAGATGGACAAGAGGGATAGAATATGGGTTCGTATTAGCAAAAAAAGAAAAATATCCATTTTAATTCTACTAAGAGCTATGGGGTTAGGCAGAAGAGATATTCTACAAAACGCCCGTTACCCGAAAATTTTCCCAAATATGTTAAAGAAGCAAAAAGAAATTATTGACTCACCAGAAGATGCCATAGCAGAACTTTACAAACACTCATACTCTGCCGCAGACACAGATGTATCATTTTCGGAATCCATATTCAAGGAATTATAAAAGAGGTTTTTCCAGCATAGATGCGAATTGGGACGAATTGGCAGACGAAACCTGAACATCAAGCTAACCCTGGATGTACCTGAAACAGAGTATTTTTTGCTACCCCAAGACATATTAGCAGCCGCGGATCATTCGGTAGAAGTAAGCTACGGAAGGGGCAAACTCGACGATATAGATCATTTGAAAAATCGACGTGTTCGATCCGTAGCAGATTTACTTCAGGAACAATTGAAACTAGCTCCAAACCGTTTGGAGAATTCGATTCGATAAAATTTATCTAGAGCAGTTAGGCGCAAACGTGCAATAACTCCCCGAGGGTTGGTGACGCCTGCGCCAGTAATAGCAGCTTTTAAGGAGTTTTCTGGTTCACACCCCCTCTCGCAATTTCTGGACCAAACAAATCCATTATCAGAAATGGTTCATAAACGAAGATTAAGCTCTGTAGGTCCCGGTGGATTAACACGTCGAACCGCTAGTTTTCAAGCTAGAGATATTCATTTTAGTCATTACGGCCGCATCTGCCCAATCGAAACATCGGAAGGCATGAATGCTGGCCTGATTTCCTCACTAGCTATTCAGGCAGGAGTTAGCAATTCCGGATCTTTGGGGAGTCCTTACCTCGAAATGTCAAATTCGTTCGGGGAGGAGCAGTTAGTCGATTTATCACCCGCTGAAGATGATTATTACCGAGTAGTAACTGAAAATTTGCTACTATCCGAATGGAGAGCTTCGGAGAAGGAAATTATACCAGTTCGATATCAACAAGAATTTCTGAGCGTTCTTTGGGAACAAGTTGATTTCCGAAGCATTCACCCTCTCCACCATTTTTCCATTGGAGCTTCTCTCATTCCATTCATTGAACATAATGATGCAAACCGTGCTTTGATGGGTTCCACCATGCAACGTCAAGCGGTTCCGCTAGTTAAGACCGAGAGATGCATTGTAGGAACTGGGTTGGAAAGTCAAGTAGCTTCGGATTCGGGAAGTGTAGCTATAGCCGTACAGGGAGGTAAAATTCAATATATCGATGGTAATAGAATTGAACTATCTAGTATCCACGAAGCGAAAAGCGACGAATCAGATCCACTTACTAAAAGTAGGGAGTTAAAAATATACGAGCGTTCCAACAACAACACCTGCATGCACCAAAAACCCGCGGTTTTGCCGGGAGAATTGTTGAAAGGCGGGGAAATCGTAGCGGATGGGGCAGCAACTGCTAGGGGGGAACCAGCTCTAGGTAGAAATATCTTAGTAGCCTACATGCCGTGGGAAGGATACAACTTTGAAGATGCAGTGTTGATTAGTGAACGCCTGATATACGAAGATATTTTCACATCCTTTCACATCGAGAAACATGAGGTTGAAATTTGTGCGACAAATCAAGGACCCGAACGAGTTACCAAGCAAATACCTCAATTGGATAGTTATGTACTTCGACACCTCGACGATGACGGGCTCGTAGAATTGGGATCTTGGGTAGAGGCCGGAGACGTTTTGGTGGGTAAACTAACGCCCCAAGAGGGGGCGAGTTCATCACGTGTTCCAGAAGGAAGATCGTTACAAGCCATTTTTGGTATACAATTGGTTAACGCAAGAGAAAGTTGTCTAAAAGTACCTATTGGTGGGAGAGGTCGAGTCACTGATGTCAGGTGGGTCTACCCCGAAGACGATACTACAAATGATTCGGAAGTAATTCATATTTACATATTGCAAAGACGTAAAATACAAGTGGGTGACAAAATAGCCGGTAGGCATGGAAATAAAGGTATTGTGTCAAAAATAGTACCCAGGCAAGATATGCCCTATTTGCAAGATGGTACGCCAGTCGATATGATATTAAGTCCTTTGGGAGTACCTTCACGAATGAATGTGGGACAGATTTTCGAATGCCTACTGGGGTTAGCCGGGGAGTTTTCAGAAACTCATTACCGTGTAGTACCCTTTGACGAAAGATATGAACGGGAAGCTTCCAGAAAACTAGTATTTGCCGAACCTCACGAGGCGGGTGCGAGGACCAATAATCCGTGGCTATTTGAACCAAGCCATCCCGGAAAGAGTCGATTGATCGATGGACGAACGGGTGATCCCTTCGGACAACCTATTACAACAGGGAAAGCCTATATAATGAAACTTATTCATCAGGTTGATGATAAAATTCACGCACGATCTAGTGGGCCCTACGCGCTTGTTACGCAGCAACCTCTCAAGGGGAAATCAAGACGGGGGGGACAACGAGTTGGGGAAATGGAAGTCTGGGCTTCGGAGGGTTTTGGTGTATCCTACACCTTGCAGGAAATGCTTACGACTAAATCGGATCACATTCAGGCTCGTTACAAAGTACCTAGTGCAATTACGACTGGAAGACCCGTTCGCAAACCTAATACCGTTCCGGAGTCTTTCCGATTGCTAGTTCGGGAGTTACGATGTATGGGGCTAAATTTAGAACGCAATTTTATACCTGAAGAAAATTTGGGAAGGGAATTTGAAAACATTTGATATTTTACTGAAATTTCTCTCGTGAAAAAATTAATCAAGACTTTATTATGATTCATCGAACTAATTATCAACAACTTCGGATTGGACTGGCTTCTCCCGAACAGATTCGCAGTTGGGCCGAAAGAGAGTTACCTAATGGAGATGTCGTTGGGCAAGTCGATTAACCTTACACGTCGCATTACAAGACTCACAAACCAGAGAGAGATGGGTCATTTTGCGAAAGGATATTTGGACCTACAAAAAGCGGAGTCTGTGCTTGCGGAAACTACCGATCTGTCAGTGGCGAAGGGGAATATTCCAAATTTTGCAAGCATTGCGGAGTCGAGTTTACTGACTCTCGAGTTCGGAGATATCGAATGGGATACGTCAAACTCGCGTGTCCGGTAACTCACGTATGGTTTCTGAAACGAATCCCTAGTTATATTGCAAATCCACTTGCCAAACCTCTTAAGGAATTGGAAAGCCCAGTCTATTGCGATGTGTGACTCGACTTTACGTGTCGATCAGCATAGATTTGATAGAATCTGTCATTCCATATGGGAATTGGAGGCCTCTAACCGACGCGTCCCTCAATTAACATGAGGAGTCTTGCGCAACTCGGGATAAAATAGAAAATATATTGCGTAAAACCGAGGAATCCTCCCCATGGTTAGTTTCTGGTAGAAAGAGGGAGAATCCACCAAACTAATTAGGCTTCGTGAAAAGATATTTGGTTCAGTTGGTAGAAAAATAATGAAATGTTTCTTAACATGACCCTTTGGTTCTCTCCTTTGTTGTTAGGGAAGACTCTATATATGGTTATGGGAAGCTAATCATCGCATATACTTCTCGAATCAATTGGTAGCCATCGAAGTGGAGTGGAAACCCAAAGGGGGGAAGTGATCACATTAGGAACAAGGAAAAAATTTCCAATTTATGATGGAGGGGGGAGGGAAGAAACTACTTCCTCCCGTACCGTACGGGATCATCCAAAATGGATAAATTGAGACTACTCGAGAAATACGATTTGGAACTTGAGTAATGAACAACTATTTCATCTACGACGGGACGATACTATTATTGCGCCTCGAAAACATTTGATTAGCCAGGTTATAGATTTGGCAATAGTTATTTGAGCCGGATGAGGGGAAACGCTCTTGTCCGATTCTGGGGGGGGGTCAGCCAACCTATCCCAATCTTTTTCTAGCTAGGCCCGTGGCCGAGAGGCCCACCCTATTGAGACTGCGGGGTCTGTTTAATTACGAGGACCGATCCTGGAGAAACATACTTCCCACTTCTTTTTCCACCCGAAATTACGAAATGCTTCAGAGAAACGAAATCGCTACTGGGGGAGACGCTATTAAGGAAGGATTAGCTAGCTTAGATTCGCAAAGTTTTCTGGATCGTGCGTATTTGGAGTGGCAGGTGTCAGCAAGACAAAAACCAGTGGGGGTTGACTGGGAAGATCGGACAATTCGAAGAAGGAAAGATCTTCTGATCAGGAGGATTAAATTAGCCAAGGATTTTTTACGGACGAATATGAAACCTGAATGGATGGTTTTGGATTTTATACCGGTTCTCCCGCCCGAATTGAGACCAATAGTAGAATTGTATGAAGGCGAATTGATTACTTCTGATCTTAACGAACTTTATAGGAAGATTATTTACCGAAATAATACTCTTAGCGAATTCCTATCGGGCAGTGAATTTACACCGGAAGGATTAATTGTTTGCCAAAAAAGACTTGTTCAAGAAGCTGTAGATGCTCCTATCGGTAGTGGTATACGTGGGCAACCAACGAGGGACATCCATAATAGACCCTACAAGTCATTCTCAGAGGTTATTGAGGGCAAAGAGGGACGATTTCGAGAGAATTTACTCGGCAAGCGGGTCGATTATTCCGGTCGTTCCGTAATTGTTGTGGGTCCGTCTCTTTCATTACACCAATGTGGATTACCTCGAGAAATGGCAATTGAACTTTTCCAAGCCTTTGTAATTCGTAACTTAATCGGGTGACACCTCGCTTGTAATTTACGAGCTGCTAAGTGCATGATACGAAAGGGGGATCCCGTAATATGGAGAGTTCTTCGGGAAGTTATGCGAGGGCATCCTGTACTGCTAAATCGGGCACCTACTTTGCACAGGTTGGGCATACAGGCGTTTCAGCCCATCTTGATAGAGGGACGCGCCATTCGTCTGCATCCATTGGTTCGTGGGGGGTCTAACGCAGATCTTGACGGGGATCAGATGGCCGTTCATGTCCCTTTATCTGTCGAAGCTCAGATTGAAGCTCGTCTCCTGATGTTTTCACATATCAATTTATTATCTCCCGCCACGGGCGATCCCGTATCTGTACCGAGTCAGGACATGCTTCTTGGTCTTTATGCACTAACAATTGGAAGTAGGCAAGGAATTTATCGAAGTAAACATCCCGGTTTTATAGACAGGACTGACGTATATTCTGCCAAAATACCCCATTTCAGCAGTTACTGCGACTTACTTCGGGCCAAGGAATCGAGACAAGTGGATTCCCCCAGTCTCTTGTGGCTTCGATGGGAAATCGATTTGCAAATTATTAGTTCGAAAATCCGCGAATTACCTTTCGAATCTCAATATGAATCTTTAGGAACTTCTTTTCACTTCTATGAAAATTGCCGAATTCAAAAATCTAAGGATGGATATATCTCAAGTATGTATGTACTTACAACGGCCGGTCGCATTTTATTCAATCAGCAATTGAAGGAGGCGATGCAGGGTGTATCAAAAAACTCTTCCCCATATACCACTTCGTCTATATCGGGTACATCGACACTGGCTAGGTCTAGTAAATGAGGAATGACAAAGCTTTTTACTCTATTCAATGGGTGAATAAATGAATCAGTTTAATTCAATTCATCAGCTAATAAAAGAAAGGTTACTAAATAAAATACTGCGAAATGAAATATGTATATATGAAGTTGAGGTCTTCATAATGACGGATCGAAATGAATTACCTTTCTGCAATAAAACGATCGATAGGGTTGCGATGAAGCGACTCATCGGCAAGTTAGTCGTTTGTTTCGGAATCGCGTCTACAACAAATATTTTGGATCAAATTAAGGTTCTGGGTTTTCAGCAAGCTACAGAAGCATCTATCTCATCGGGTATTGACGACCTTTCAGCAGTACCAACTAGAGGTTGGCTTGTACGAGACGCGGAGAAATAAGGTTACGTCTCGGAGCGGCATTACCGCTGCGGAAGTCTGCATGCCATAGAAAAGTTGCGTCAATCGATTGAAGCCTGGTATGCCACAAGTGAATGTTTGAAACGAGAAATGAATCCAAGTTTCAAGATGATCGATCCGTCGAATCCGGTTCACATGATGTCTTTTTCGGGAGCCCGAGGGACTATCTCCCAGGTCCACCAATTGCTTGGCATGAGGGGATTAATGTCGGATCCTCGAGGTCAGGTAATTGACCTACCCATACGAAGAAATCTGCGCGAAGGCTTATCCCTGACAGAATATATCATTTCTTGCTACGGTGCCCGCAAAGGGGTTGTGGATACCGCCGTGCGAACCTCAGACGCTGGATACCTAACACGTAGACCTGTCGAAGTTGTTCAACATATTGCCGTACGCAGGAAGGATTGTGAAACTGCTAGAAGTATTGCTTCTCCGACTTCTATTATTGGCAAACAAAAACGAGGATTGCTTGTAACGATGTCGCATCAAGGATTGATTGGACGTGTGTTGGCAGATCATGTCTACTGGGATGCCAGATGTGTTGCCACCCGTAACCAAGATATCAGTGACGGACTGGCTAGTAACTCAGTGGCGTCGTCGCAACCAATACATGTAAGATCTCCTTTGACATGCAAAAGCATTTTCCGGATTTGTCAGTTGCGTTACGGTTGGAGTCTTGCCCATTACGACTTAGTGGAATTGGGTGAAGCCGTTGGTATCATTGCGGGTCAATCCATTGGAGAACCAGGAACTCAATTGACGTCAAGGACTTTTCATACAGGTGGGGTATTTACGGGGGATATTGCAGAGTACGTACGAATTCCATTCAATGGACTTATTAATTCTAACGAAAAATTACTCCATCCGACGCGTACGAGGCACGGGCATCCTGCTTGGATGTGCCGAAATGATCTACCCCTCCTTATCGGTAATTCCAGCGGTATACACGACTCCGTTATCCCAGCCCGGAGTCTGCTTATGATTCGAGCTGGTCAGTATGTTGAGTCGCAACAAATCATCGCGGAAGTACGAGCCAAAGAGTTTCCTCCCAAAGAATGTATTCGAAAACCTATTTATCCAAATTCGAGAGGAGAAATTCACTGGAGTAAATTCGTTTGGTATGTCCGCGATTCCATCTGTAATACCACTCGTATCGTACGAGAGGCAAGTCATATATGGATTCTTTCTGGATCTCCTTTCAATTTTGACGGGAACTCTTTCTTCCATAAAGATCAAGATAGAGTCGGCATCGAACCTTACCCTATCGGAAAGAGACGCAGTCAATCGGAAAAAATTGTTGAGGCAGAATCCGGTGCCAGTAACTGCGTAGATCTACGAAAAGGAATTCAAGAATTTGGAACCGATCCAAAATATTTTTCAAATTGGTCAAAACGCCCGAAATCTAACTACATCCTTTGGAATATCGGAGTGGAGCGGTCCGAGCCAGAGAAGTCGGTTTCCTTGCTGCTGGGACGACGCCGAAAAAATCTCACTGGGTTACATTTCGTAAGTATCAATGTTCAATTAAACAATGTTTCGGATGAGGGTCACATTTTCGCCACCTACGAAGACTTCGAGTATCGAACTGCCGCTTCGGGGGTCATAAAGTATGGCACTGTAGAAATTGAACCTGTCAATTTGAAGAGGCTACATTTGGATGGTGGGACGGAGAGAAGAAGTTCTTGCCCGTGGTACAGGGTAGTTAGAAGAGGAAATTTCTTCCCGATTCCCGAAGAGGTTTACCTTACGCACGAACCCCCGTCGTCTATTTTGGTGGCAGATAATGCTATTGTTGAAGGAGGTGCGCAAATAACTGGCAATATTACTGCCAAAGCAGGTGGATTGATTCGGATGGGAAAGAGATCAAGAGATGCAACTACGATAAGAATTTTACCTGGCTATATTCACAATCCGGATAAGCGAGCTAATATACCCCGGCGAGATAATACGTTAGTAGCGCCGGGCAATAGGATTTTCGATGAAATTGAAGTTAAAAACTGGGTTTACCTCCAACCATTGACATTTAGCGGAAAAAGAAAAACCTCTGTCCCGATGACACCGGTCGCCGAGTACAACGTATCTAGTGATTCCCCGGCACGAGTACCATCTCGCTTCGGTGAACCGAAAACGCAAAGACGCGCAAAAGTCGAGACTCTTTCATTCATTTGTTGTAAAAATGGCCAAAGAGTTGAAGTAATTAGCCATATGGCTATTCAATTAGTTCGAACTCGTTTAATGATTCAGTGGCAGAGCTATCTGCACGAAACCCTCCCTGCAAAGAGAAACTTTTTATCCCTCATGAGTGTGAAAATACGTCATTCGCTCAAGACTTTTCTTCAGGTAAATCCGATGGTGTCTCCCCCCACACAAAGAAAAGTCGGGGTCAATCAGGTTTCCCGAGAATCAACGCCTCTTGGCAAACCATCTCCTGCTCAAATTGAGCTGTCTAACAGTTGCCGCGAATCAGTCGTCAACTATCAAAGTATTATTCATTTGACTTTGGAACCGGCCGCATCATTCCTTATTTTGTCGCCATTCAACTTGTCTCGTAATAATTCATTTGCTGATTCAACCGATAGCGGTTACGGAGGAGAAATTGGGGAATACTTTCACGGGTCGGAACCGAAGCAAACCGGTTTCGTCCGCATCGGCGATAGTGGAAAAAATATCTCATTGAATTCTGAATATAAATTTATTTCAAAAGATTATGCAAATCCAAATGTTGAAGAGGAATTGATTAAAACTAGAGAAGCGAGTTACAATCTCGGCCAAGAGAAAGCTGAACAGGTAGGTCTATTGGGGACTTTGCGGCCTATCTTTTGCTTCTCGATTCCCCACTACTTACCACTCAGTGCGAAAGCTTTTTCTAGCAAAAAAGGTTTTGTTGATTATTCAACAGATAAATTGGGACATCGAAATTTTTATTTGATTGATGAAAGCAAATTACTATTGAAATGCCCCGTAAATTCTTTTATCGAGAAAAGTTTAGTGGACAAACCTATTTCTTTACCGACAAAAGTGTTTAGTCGAGAAATCATGTTAATCAGTCTGGGACTACTGATCGGTGAAAGTCGATATCTACATAGAGATCGCGCATGTCTGCAGTCCGGTCAGGTCATAGCCATTCACCAAAATTATTCATTAGTCAGAACGGGTAAAACCCTTTTGGCGACCCGGGGGGCAAATCCCCACAAGATTTCTGGGGACATTATCGAAGAAGGAGATACGTTAATAACGTTGCCGTATGACAGGTTGAAATCTGGAGACATTACTCAGGGTCTCCCAAAGGTTGAGCAGCTCCTGGAGTCCCGTTCCATCGCTTCGATTCCAGCAGGAATCGGAGATCTTTTTGCAAGGTGGTGTCGAAGTATTACCAAATTAATTGGAAATCCCTGGAGTCACTTGCTAAGTGCTGGAAGAAGTATGGAGCATTGCCAACTAGTTCTAATTGATCAAATTCGAAAAGTTTATGAGTCCCAAGGGGTACAGATATGCGACAAGCATCTAGAAATTATTGTCTGTCAATTGACATCGAGGGTAGTAGCATCTGAAGATGGGGTAACCAACGTATTCCTCCCCGGGGAGCTTGTTGAGTTGTCACAGGCGGAACGTATGAATCGTGTGTTAAGAAAATCGATTTTTTACGAGCCTATCCTATTGGGGATGACGAAGGCTTCTCTTAGTACCACTAGTTTTCTGGCGGAAGCTAGTTTTCAAGAAACTACTCGTGTATTGGCTAAAGCTGCCCTTCGGGGCCGAATCGATTGGCTGAAGGGGTTGAAAGAAAATGTTGTTCTCGGCGACGCCGTTCCTGTTGGAACGGGTAGTCCAGAAATCTCTTGTCAATTAGAAGTGAATAAACAGAAAGAGTCTCATTTGGCAAGTAGGGGTAGTAAGAACTCGAGATGGGGAACCAAAAGTAGTCTAGGTGGTTACCGCAAAAAGCAGAATTTCTATCCCAGTTTAGTCATTCGTAAAGAATTGAGTCGATCTCTCACTCGTCTTCATCTTGAGATGTGGTAGAAAGTGGTAGACGATTTTTTGGGGCATCCCAAGATGCAAAATGGATCACTGGATTGTAACAATTTACCGAATTTAGTTAAAATTAGACGAATTCACATTTCTTTTCATAAAAGAGGGGAAGATGCAACAGAAAAATCGGACTATCGACTCGGAAGGAATGATGGCGGCAGGAATTCACTTTGGGCATCAAACTCAGAGGTGGAATCCCAAGATGTCTCCTTATATATTTACGGAACGTAGAGGTGTTCATATTCTCGACCTAACTCAGACTGCTCGTCTCCCATCTGAAGCATGTGACTCGGTATTCGATGCAGCAGTGGAGGGAAAGGAGTTCCCGATGGTGGGTACGAAGCATCAAGTAACTGATTTAATAGCATCGGCTGCACTGAGATCTCGATGCCATTACGTAAACGAAAAATGGTTAGCCGGTACGTTAACAAATTGGGTCACTACAGAGACACGTCTCCGCAGGTTTCAATACTTACAAACTGAAGGAGATAGAGGGGGATTCGACCGACTTCCGAAACGGGAGGCCGCGATTTTGAGGGGATAATTGTTTAGATTAAAAAGATGTCTAGGTGGAATTCAATATATGTCAGATTCACCCGATATTGCGACAACTACCGATCAACACGAATAATCTATCGCTCTCAAAGAATGCAGTATTCCGGGTATTCCCACAATCTGTATCGTCGACACAGATTGTGACCCAGATCTTGTAGATGTTCCAATTCCTGGTAATGATGATGCTAGATCTTCGATCCGATGGATATTGGATAAGCCAGCATTAGCTATTTGCGAGGGTCGTTCAAACGTGAAGGTGCCGGAGGTAACTTGACGGGCGCTAGCTACAGACCAGCATTACCTCGATGACTTGCAAGGAAGTGTAAAAAGGCATTTGGGAAAATGAGGCGATTTGGTAGATCGTAGAGTTTGATGGAAAAGGAACTTGCCTCTTCCTTCCCGGAAAATTTACGTAATGATAAATAGTTCATATAATTTTGCTCCTCATTGAGAGAGGGGGGGGGGTATCATGCAAATTGAGCAATTGCCATTTGATGAAATTGATAATCCGCATCAAGTATCGAGTGTAGAAGTAGGTTAACATCTGTATTGGCAAATAGGAAATTTTCAAGTTCACGCACAGGTTCTTATAACTTCTCGGGTCGTTGTCGCCATATTGGTAGCTTTACCCGCTGTGACTACCGGCAATTTGCAGTCGATACCAACTGGTACGCAAAATTTTATCGAGTATGTTCTTGAATCTATTCGAGATTCAACCAGGACCCAGATGGGGGAGGAGGAATATCGACCCTGGGTCCCATTTATTGGGACGATGTTTCCATCCATTTTCGTTTCTAACTGGTCAGGTGCTTTGCTTCCCTGGCGAGTCATTCAGTTACCTCATGGAGAGCTGGCTGCACCTACGAACGATATTAACACCACTGTCGCACTAGCCTTGCCTACATCAGTAGCACATTTCTACGCGGGTTTGCACAAGAGGGGTTTTAGCTACTCCGGCAAATACATACAGCCAACTCCGATACTCCTACCTATCAATATTTTGGAAGACTCCACCAAACCCCTATCACTTAGTTTCCGATTGTTTGGAAACATTTTGGCTGACGAATTGGTAGTAGCTGTTCTCGTCTCCCTAGTACCCTTAATCGTTCCCGTACCTACGATGCCTTTGGGATCGTTCACAAGTGCCATACAAGCTTTAATCTCTGCGACTTTAGCTGCAGCTTATATCGGGGAATCCACGGAAGGTCATCATTAATGGGATGAAACAGAACTCTAATTTAGTCATAGAAAATACTTTTTAAGTACAATTACGCGGGTTACTATAGCAAGGAGAAGCCGTTTCTGTGGTATCATGATACTACAGTATGAAACCTGCGTTTCCCTCCCTTCCCTTTCGCCGTTTTGAATATCCCCGAAAGGAGCTGGCCCCTCCTCCCCTTCCCCACACACACACACCTACTCAAAGATTGAGTCGAACTATCTATTTTAAGTATTAGATGGTAAGAAGAAGAATTAGGTAGAAGAAGAAAAAGGAAAAAAAAAAAAAGAGGTGGTGAGTCTTGACGCCGGGCTCAAATTTTCACGGAAATTCTGCACGGGTAAGCCAAATCTACGTCTTTTTCACGTTTCTCATTCGAGTCGGCGATGCTAGATCCTAATTGTGTTGATCTGGCGATATCTCGGGTTAAGTTATTAGATCTTACTGTCGCTAGGGTTGGGAGAGACGTGGTTTGACAAGTGAGTGTTATTAATACCGAATACCCAAAATCCTTTTATCCAATTGGAAGATTAGTGTCAGTCGGAAAGTATTACCGATCGATGTCTAACTGGAAATGAAGTAGATGTTTATTTTCTCAACTATTGTTTCCAGTTGGACATTAACCAAATAAAATCTCCACCAAATCGGATTCCATTGATACTCGACGGAATAAGTAAAATTGACTTTCATATATTAAATAGGAGGAGACTAATACGAACCCATTGATTTCTGCCGCTTCCGTTATCGCCGCCGGGTTAGCTGTAGGCCTTGCCTCAATCGGACCCGGTATCGGTCAAGGCACTGCCGCGGGTCAGGCGGTCGAGGGTATAGCGAGACAGCCAGAAGCGGAAGGTAAGATACGAGGCACTTTATTATTGAGTTTGGCTTTCATGGAAGCTTTGACAATTTATGGATCAGTTGTAGCTCCAGCCCCGTCATTTGCAAATCCGCTTGTCTAAACTACTTCTGATAAGGGATAAAAAATAAGTAGGAAAATAAAGAGAAGAAAATAAAGATTAATTGGATATATCGACCGCTCCCCTCCCCCTCCGTTTCCAAACAAAAAAAAAAAACGGTGCACTGCTACATCTACTTCTTCTTTTCCCCGGAGGGGCTTGGAAGGGGGGGGGGGGGGGGGGGGGGAAAGTCGCCTCCTCATTTATTTGACCAAGAGCTCGCCCTGCCTTTTCATCTTTCGCTTCCTACCAACTGAAACTTTTTCAGTAAGTCTACTTAGAAAAACCGAAATTCGTTGTCAAAACGGCTGACTCGGGAGGAGAATTTCGTCTCTTCCGCGACTGTCTCCGCCTTCTCCATAATTAATTTGTCAATTTTTACTAGGCCGGATCAGAAATTGCCCAAAGTAAAACCTTCGAGGAGGGAAAGGAATACGAGAAGTATAAGTGAGATCGTCGCTCCCTCGAGTTATTGGGGCCCCGCTGGAAGTATTGGTCTAAATACTAATATATTCGAGATAAACCTGATTAACTTAATCCTGGTACTAGGTATATTGTTTTACTACGGAAAGGGGGTGTGTGCGAGTCGTATATCTAAGTGGTAGAACTGATTTCTCCAGTTGCACCTCAGGGAGAGGCGCAAAACCCCGACGAATTACCTGCAAATGAATGTTATGCAAGAACCAGAGCATTCCGTGCAATCGGTGAAACCCCGCTTCTCACCGACTAATTCTCGGGACTTCGTCAATATGGTTAAAGCCAAATGGCTTAAAGTCTTGGCAAATTCGGGGTTTTCTTTCCCCTGTCGCGTAACTCAAGCCGCAGTAGAGAATGCATAATTCGTTACATGACGCTCGTATCGGGAATGCTTCAACTCCTTCTTCCACCTATTGGAACAAATTCTTGTATAGGTATATATCGATAGATATGGGAGTTGATTTCTTCCAATCTCGATCAATTTGCTGAATAGACAACCCATCCGAGACAAATACTACTTAGAGGAAACGGCTTCCAAAGAATTTCGATAATTTCTGGGGAGAGCTACCAATTTTTTCTTTTTTTTTTCTTTCCCGAATATTAGTTAGTTCATCCGAACTCATTCGGAGTGAATCCTACCAGTCGAGACGGAGAGGGGGAAGCAGGCCCGTATAGTATAGGATTGCCTCTTATATTTCCTAACTCAACTCGTCGTGAGAAACGGGCAGGAAAGCCGGATGGATTGAAAGATCCATGTTCGGTTTGGGAAGAGATCATAAGTCTTCTAAAATTGAAGATTTGTAATCCACTTTCATTGATCAATTTTTTAGAAAATCGTGAAAGGACAATTTCTAACACGATTCGAGATGCGGAAGAGCGCCATACAGAAGCGACTGAAAAACTTCGCAGGGCTCGTATTCGATTGCAACAAGCGGAAATGAAAGCGGATGAGATTCGCATTATTGGACTTACGCAGATGGATAAAGAACGGCAAGATCTCGTCGATGCAGCTGACAACGATTTAAGAGAACTAGAAGATAGTAAAAATTATGCAATTCGTTTTGAGAAGCAACGAGCAATTGAGCAGGTTCGACAGCAAGTTTCTCGACTAGCATCCGAAAGGGCTTTTGAAAGTTTGAACAGTCGTCTAACTAATGAATTGCAGCTGCGAATGATTGATTACCACATCGGCTTGCTCAGAGCCATGGCTAACAAATCCACCTAATTGGGACTTCCAGCCCCCATTTCATCACGAATAAGGTTTCATTTTCACCCCTCCTTTTCGCAGTAATACTTTTCGGCAAAAATGGTAATAAACATCCAACCTGACGAAATTGGCAGCATCATTCGCAAGCAAATCGAAGGGTATGTTCCGGAAATGAAAGTTGTTAATATCGGTACCGTACTTCAAGTGGGAGACGGAATCGCCCGTATTCACGGACTCGATGAAGTAATGGCTGGCGAATTGGTGGAATCCGAAGACGGTACAGTTGGCATTGCCTCGAATCCGGAATCTGATAATGTTGGGGCTGTGCCGACGGGCGATGGTCTAACTATACAAGAAGGGGGCTCTGTACGAGCGACGGGTAAGATTGCCCAAATACCAGTCAGTGACTCGTCTCTAGGCCGTGTCGTAAATGCGTTGGCCCAACCTATCGACGGAAAAGGCCAAATCCCAGCTTCCGAGTTCAGATCGATAGAATCTTCTGCTCCGGGGATTATTTCAAGACGTTCCGTGTACGAACCCCTACAAACAGGTCTGATTGCTATCGACTCGATGATTCCCATTGGTCGTGGTCAGCGGGAGTTAATTATTGGGGATAGACAGACTGGCAAAACGGCAGTAGCTACAGATACGATTCCGAACCAAAAGGGTCAAAATGTCATATGTGTCTACGTAGCTATTGGCCAAAAGGCTTCGTCTGTGGCTCAGGTAGTTGACACCTTTCGGGAGCGTGGCGCCCTGGAATATACCATCGTAGTTTCGGAAACTGCGAATTCCCCAGCCACTCTGCAATACCTCGCCCCTTACACGGGGGCGGCTCTCGCCGAATATTTCATGTATCGCAAGCAGCATACCCTGATTATCTACGATGATCTTTCTAAACAAGCCCAAGCTTACCGACAGATGTCTCTGTTACCGAGAAGACCGCCCGGGCGAGAAGCATATCCGGGAGATGTTTTTTACTTACATTCCCGCCTCTTGGAGAGGGCCGCTAAGTTGAGTTCCCAATTAGGGGAGGGCAGTATGACAGCTTTACCCATCGTTGAGACACAGGCAGGAGATGTTTCGGCTTACATCCCCACCAATGTTATTTCTATTACCGATGGATAAACATTTCTATCAGCAGATCTATTTAATGCTGGGATTCGGCCGGCAATTAATGTGGGTATCTCTGTATCTAGGGTAGGCTCTGCAGCTCAAATCAAAGCTATGAAACAAGTAGCCGGCAAATTAAAATTGGAATTGGCGCAATCTGCAGAATTGGAGGCTTTCGCTCAGTTTGCTTCCGATCTCGATAAAACTACTCAAAATCAATTAGCTAGAGGACAACGATTGCGCGAGCTTCTCAAACAATCTCAGTCAGCCCCATTATCGGTGGAGGAACAAGTAGCTACCATTTACACCGGAGTTAACGGATATTTAGATGTGTCAGCTGTTGAACAGGTAAAACGGTTCCTGGTTCAGCTGCGCGAATACGTGGCAACTAGCAAACCTAGTTTTGGTGAAATTATTCGTTCTACAAAGGTGTCTACGGAACAAGCGGAAGCCATTTCGAAAGAAGCAATTAGAGAGTCAACGGAACTTTTTTTACTGCAAGAGAGATGATTGATTAAGCCACATATTGTACAGCACAGAACCACTTCGACCTTCCCCCCCCCCCCCCTTCCCCGCGCCCCCGCGCGCAGAGGGGCGTACTTGTTTCCAACACGAAATTACGTCCAATAGGATTTGAACCTATACCCAAGGTTTAGAAGACCTCTGTCCTATCCATTAGACGATGGACGTATTCATTTATTCTCTCTTGCCTCTCGCTTCCCTCTCGTGGACCCATGTGTAGTGTAAGGGTGCTGAGTCGTGGACAGACGAAAGAAAGTTCTTCTCTCGCTTGTCCACGACATAGCCGGAGGGTGAAATATTAGTTGTTTGTCTCGACTGAGACAGAGCTGCATCATTATTAGATGGTGGCATAATTAACAGCGGGTAGCGGGAATCGAACCCGCATCAGTAGCTTGGAAGGCTATAGGTTATAGTCGACGCTAACAAATGATCGCGGCGCCGCTAATTCAGAACCGAACTTGGACGTTTCCGCCCATTCGGCTCCTTTATGGGATAAATTTGATTCAAAATTAGTTGGGATTTGCCTAAAACGTCTATTCAATTAGACAAATAGATGGAAAGGGGGGAGGTGGATGCCTTCTAGGATTTAATTTGAAGACAAGCAACTTTGATTGATTCCCCCAGTTCTGTGGAAGACACGAGCTTCCCAGACTCCACGTTTTCCGAGGACTCCTTTTTCTTTACCCTATTAGGGTATAGGTGGGGGGCGGGGGGAAAGAGAACCACTTGGCGTCTAGAAAAAAACTGAAGGCGCTCATAGCATCTATGTCGGTTTCGTATGCATCCTGCTCGTATGCCGTATACCAGGCAGGGTATATACTTCCTAACTTCTCAGATGATCCCTTGGAAAGAAAATTGGTGTTACCGATCCTCTCCTTTAATTCGTTCCTTATTTTTTGTTTTCCACGAAAAATCCTTAGGGAGATATTTCTCACCGAGTCGTTGAAACGGTGAATACCGCTCAACCAAGCAAGTAGGTGTTGAACAATCTTGACAAACCGGGATTGATTTATTTGAACTTTCTTTCCCAGATTTTTCTCCGAGGTTCAGTGACGATGAGGCAAATATCTTAGACGTCTACCCATAGATTTTTTTTTTCCCTCCGGGGGTAGAAATTAAACCAAGTATTTCTTGGGGTACCGAGATAATTCTGCTTCGTCACCAACTTCTCCAGCTTTTGAAGTAGATGAGTGACGGGATTGATGAATCTCCCCTTGACACCGGAGAAGTAGTAGAAAGATACATATTTACTTCTGCAAAAATAAAGTTTTTTTTTTCTTCAGTCGATTCACGATCCGGTTTGAAAGATCCCCCAACTATCGGAATCACTGGGAAACGAATCACACTTTTACCACTAAACTATACCCGCTAAGACACAACTGCATTATACAATATATATGAAGTAATTGCACATTGTGTGCCGAGACGGGGCGAAAATCTCCATATCTGCATCGGTATAGAGGGAGCCCCCCCCCCCTGTTCCTACGAATTGAATTGATGCAGTAGAGTGAAGCGTAAATTTGTGGAACAATCTCAGAGATTACCTTTCCGGATAGCCAGTAATGCAATTACTAATGGTCCCGATGCAACTACCAGCGTCAGGACGGCGAGTTGCGTAATTATTTCCAGATTCATTACCTCTCCTTATAATTCCTTTTTCTATGAATATATCTAAGTGTCGAGAAGCTTTTACTCTCCTCTACGAAAAAATGGATAAACGAGAGAGGGCGTCCGACGAAGGGGAAAAATTTGTCTTACCATTTCATCAAAAAGTTTTTTTTTTTTTGTAGATTATACAAAATTTGAATCCGATGTGTAATTGAGCCCGTCGCCCTACATTCCGACTTCGTTACAAGCAATAAGTCACATAGACATACACTCCGAATTCGTGTTAAAATCGGGTGAAGGAGGAGACACCCCAATTTTGTGGGAGAGATGGCCGAGAGGTTTAAAGCGTCGGATTGCTAATCCGTTGTACAACTTCTATGTACCGAGGGTTCGAATCCCTCTCTCTCCTTTACTAGTCAATTAGCTAAGGTAATAGAATAGCTAATTATTGCCGCCGATATAAATGAAGTGAGACACTAATTAGGATTCAATCTTTACGACCGGGGTTTCGTCCGGGATCATTTGATAAAAATCCAAAAACGAAAAGCGAAACGAAGAATATGACTACTGTATAGACAAATAGTTTAAGGGTAAGCATGACGTAACTCCATGTCTACAACTAGAGGTAAAGAGGTAAAGTGAGATAGAAATTTTTATTCGCTCGAAATCTACATTTCATTTATTCCTACTAATTTCTATCTGTATTAATTCTATATGGTTTGAGGTGCAAAGATATCTTTTCCTCTTTTCCCAATTGGGTGGTAGATTAGCTATTAGTAATACGTCGCTTCACCTAGCGAATTTGTTACTATTTTGACTAACACCATATATCCTACCCACCCCATCGAGGAGAGGGAAACTCATTGAAATGTTCGATTCAATAATTCATTGATGCTCGTCAACTCGGAACAAATTACGCCAAGGGGGGGGGGGGGGGGGGTGGGAAAAAGAAATTTTTTCGTTTGATTGGTGACTTCCTACCCCCTCTTTCCCCGCCCCAGTGACTGCCCCGGGCGTAAGAGTAAGAGCTCCCGTCCCGAAGTGAAGAAGTAAAGTAAAGTATTGAAAATCAACTTAATCCGGATTCAAACGATCTCTTAGGAGATTATCGAAAACTAACTGCGGCTTGCCAAACAAAAGCTAGGAGGAGAAAGAACACCGGTATTACCGGCATTACGTCTACAATTGGGTCGAAAATGGCATAAGCTTCGGGTAACTTAGCGAAAGAGGCGTCGTCAAAGTGAAGAGGATTTTCTAGGTAGATACTGTACAAAAATGTCATGTCTATTCTCCAGTGGTGTAACAAGTGATTTTCTCTCGACATGGTTACATTTCAACCTTCAATTGGGCAACCTGTCGGACATCTATCTACATATCTCTGTTCACATACATGTATATGATTACGTATCATCATATATTCCCCCATCCGAATGAGTAGGTATTAGTAGATTCAATTTTGCGTTGAACCATACTTTTCCCGAATGGGCTTTCTATTTTATTATTTGAAATAGCGGCAATTCCTACTAATTCCAATTCATTTTCTCAGTCGCTCCTTCTTACAAGGTTGAGTTGTTAAGTGAGGGGAAGCGGTTGACGGGGAAGCCCTGGTGTGAGATATTTACTGTACCAATCACTTGTGGGGCGTGGCCAAGCGGTAAGGCAGCGGGTTTTGGTCCCGTCACTCGGAGGTTCGAATCCTTCCGTCCCAGATTGAAGAAGGAGGGGGGGGGGGGGGGGCGTGGAATCCCGGTTCCACGTAACGAGAAGTGACGGAGTGAGAAGTAGCTCCTTCGCTTCAATCGATCTTCCAGTTCATATTATGATGATAAGCCACATGTAGCAATAGATTTATTCGGGGTGCGAAGCAACGAAGTAGTGAAAGTAAACTATGAAATTAGCTTATCGGATGTACGCGGGACCCGCTCACATCGGTACCCTACGGGTAGCCAGTTCCTTCAGAAACGTACATGCTATAATGCATGCCCCTCTGGGAGATGATCACTTCAACGTAATGCGTTCCATGCTGGAAAGGGAAAGAGATTTTACTCCAGTAACTGCTAGTGTAGTGGATCGCCACGTGTTAGCACGTGGATCCCGGGATAAGGTTGTAAGTAACATAAGCCGAAAAGGTGAGGAATAACGCCCCGACTTAATCGTCTTGACACCTACGTGTACTTCTAGTATATTACAAGAGGATCTACAAAATTTTGTGGATCGAGCTTCCCTGTATTCCGAGTCTGATGTAATTCTCGCAGATGTTAATCACTACCGAGTCAACGAGCTTCAAGCCTCGGATAAAACCTTGGAACAAATAGTTCGACATTATCTAGATAGAGCTAGTAAGGAAGGCATGTCCAACCGGTCCCTGACAGATGCGCCTTCAGCAAATATTATAGGAATTCTCACCCCAGGTTTTCACAATCAACATGACTGCCGCGAGTTGAAACGTCTACCTGGAGAATCGGGAGTTTCCATTAATCAAATAATTCCAGAAGGGGAGTTTCTCAAAAATCTAAAGGATTTGCCAAGAGCTTGGTTTAATACAGTCCCTTACCGGGAGATGGGTTTGATGTCAGCAACTTTCTTGGAGAAAGAATATGGAATGCCTTATATATCGACAACTCCAATAGGTATTTCAAATGCAGCTGACTTCATCACGCAGGTCGAAAAACTTCTAAATTTATGGGCTCCCGTATTACTGGGAAGAAAACTTAATTACGATCTATACGTCGAAAATCAAACCAAATTTGTTTCTCAGGCAGCTTGGTTTTCCAAATCTATCGATTGTCAAAATCTGGCTGGAAAAGAAGCAGCGGTTTCCGGCGATGCAACTCATGCCGCCTCGATTACCAAGATACTTGCTGGAGAGATGGGAATTCGTGTGAGTTGTTCAGGCACGTATTGCAAGCATGATGTTGGACGGTTTAACGAGCAGGTTCAAGGTTTGTGTGATGAAGTACTAATTACGGAAGACCATACCGAAGTTGGGGATACGATAGCTCGTATCGAGCCCTCCGCCATATTTGGAACTCAAATGGAGCGTCATATCGGCAAACGTATCGATATTCCGTGTGGGGTTATTTCTTCCCCAGTTCATATTCAGAATTTTCCTTCAGGATATCGACCCTTTCTGGGTTATGAGGGAACCAATCAAATAGCGGATTTAATATACAACTCATTCAATCTGGGCATGGAAGATCACTCATCAGACGTTTTTGGAGGACACGACACCAAAGGGATAAGTACCAAGTCTTTATCAGATAAAAAAAATATTGATTGGTCCCCCGAAGCTGAGTCGGAACCAAAAAGAATCCCCGGTTTTGTGAGGGGAAAAATTAAAAGAAATACCGAGGTTTTCGCCAAACAAAATAATATTTCAGAGGTTACAATTGATGTGATGTATGCGGCTAAAGAAAGATCGAGTCCTTAGTTTAGTCCGACGAACTAGTCAGCTAATTACTCAAGATATGTTTCAGTCCATTTAACTCCTGGGAATGCGCTAAAAAGTTGGCACCATAAACCGACGACACCAAAAGAATCGGGAGGTATTTGACAATAAGAAATTCTCGACCTTTGGATTAGATACTATGGTAAAATTCCGCCCGAAACTCTGTGGTAGGAAGCAACGGGTGACTCGGGTATCAAAATTGTTTTTGCGGAATTCAGTAACCGCCGGTTCTTTTCGAAGGGCGAGACGTTTTCACTTCGACATTTATTAAAACTCATTACTCAATCAAACTTGGGGTATACAAATCTACTCCAGTTTATTAATACATCCCGATAAAAGCGCTATCTGTGGTTACCTCAATAAAGTAGAGCAGCAAGACTTAATCAGGCTACCACTTCTTCTGTTTTAAGTGGAAAAAATAAAATGATCCCACTAGAAGAGGGAATTTCTATTGTTGCGAGACCGACTCAGTAGTACTGGCCTTAGATTAGTTAATTATCCAGTCCTAGTCGATTTTCATTTCTTAATACGTGTGGAGAGAATAATTTATCTTTAATTTATCTTTAATTTATCTTTAAAAAGAAAAGAAAAAATGAGTGTATTCAGTCAACTTTTAGGGGTCAATGAAGATAGGTTCTGTTGCTACCGACTCCCAATTTGAAAATCTACGGGGTTAGGCCTAAATCTGAGGATTCCCAAAATCGATCTATGAACGAGAGTATGTCGAATATTTACCCGGACTTACAAATGAGTGAGGAGGCAAAAACGGGGGATTAAGTATCTAGCTCCACATTCCCCAGTACAGTAATTCTACGGGGTTGTGATTCTTTAAAAGATAACTCAACAAAGGAGGTAGAGATAGCTTCCACGTCGGATGGTACGAGTTAGAAGTATTTTTCCTCTCAAATTTTCCCCTTCCCTCCCCCGGAGGGGGAGAAAATTATTAATCCACTCGACCCGAGTTACGCCTCAAACCGTACGACCTGAAACTTTCCCGTGCGGTTTGTTCATCTCTGATGCACCTATATTTAGAAATGATTTCTAAACTAATTGCGATTGACGTCCAATCCCGGCGAGAAGGGGAGGTCACTAGGGAGGTTGGTTTTTACAACTCCCGGAGGGAGGAAACCCAGCTAGATATTTCGGTTATTACTGTCTCGTGGGGAAGCGGCGCTAAGTTAGCAGAAACTGTTCGCGACATTTTTAGACGGGCGAAATTAAAAATTACTTGAACGCATCAAAACCAAATTCCGGAAATAGAAGTGGGAATTTGAGACGATCTAATTATTTATTCGGGGAGAATCTAACGGGCTTAGTTTGCAGATATTTCCAGATGTTTTTGTATTATCCCTCCTCTTTTCCCCTACTATACCTCTATGTCGTATTTGTCATCCCGTCGAGAAGCATAATGTTTAGGAAAGACTATTGGTTTTACATCAAAACCTACTTTGGAAGAGCGGATGTTGGGGAGATTTTTAGGAATGCAATGAATAAGTGGGACGGGGGAGGCGGAAATGAGAGATAATTAGTTCTAGCGAATGATAAAACTAATCTTGAAACGAAGTTTTTTTTTTTCTTTTTTGAACTCAAATTTGATTCGGTAGTTTGCAAATATGTCCATATTTAATGATTTTTATTAATCACCCCGACTCCTTTTGAAAAACACTTCGCTGGGCAATTTGACAAATTGCCAAAAAGGACTTCTTCCTAAATATCAGCTTGATGAATGTCCCTAACGGGAGGTGAGATTAATAAGTATCTCTCGCATCGGGAGATACTTACTAATCTCACCTCCCATTTCTCGGAATACCAATTTCATTTCCGGTGAAAATGCTTCTACCAAATGCAAGTAACCCTAGTTCCAACGAAAATCCGCTCCGCAAATGACTTATATGTAGACGGAACGGTTAACATTTCAAAATTTTTGGATAAATTTCTGTATCAGACATACCAATGCTTGGGAGTTAGCGCGATGAAAGCCACTTACAGATCTTTTGCCAAATCTGGTACGTTACAGAAAAACAGGGAGCTTCATACTAACAAAGATTGTTTCTTACACCCACTTCTTCTTCCGTTTGAGGAGAATTTTTATTTGATGGATGGCAAGCGGCGATCACATAGGACAGACGTCAAGTCGGTTTTTGGGACGTGGAGTGCAGTGGCAGTCAAACGTTTAATTGGTAGCATGCGTGACCATAATTATTTGAAAATTGCTGATTCAGGATTTGTTCAAAACTAAACTGATGAATTAGACGCAGATTTGTATTTCTACCCACTTATGAAAATGATATGTCTCATTTTAGGCATATCTCTCTTCCCCCGAATCAGGGGTGAGACAAGTAGTAGGTCGAAGATGTCGCAGTCCATTCATTCAATATTTCTATTTCTCGAAGATAGATTTCCAAAATCTAATTATGTTTTAGAAGTGGACTTACCACCAAATCTTCATTTGGAAACTTCAATTCGATTGTTTCGACGACAAATTAGAGATGTCTCATTTCCGCATCTATTAAGGATGGTTTTTTATATAGCCAAAATTTCTCGTGGGAAAACTATTCATTCTCGTAGAAGGGTACAAAAAGGAAGTGTCGACACCCCAGTTCGAAATTTCTACATCTTCCAAATCGATTCAGTTTTCCTGATTCCCTGGAAGCAGGTATGTAAAATGCAAGTCAATTATTTTCTACCCATTGATAGTTGTAATATGATTCGGAAAGAGAGACATATTTCTCCATATGAATTTGAATTGGACGAGATAGGCGTCGATTCCTACCTCATCCGAAGTTCGTGCGTTCACTACGGAAGATGGAGGAACAAATTTATTATAGCCTCCGGGGGAACTCGCTACTTTGTGAAGAAATGGCTTCACTATCTCCGGACACTCCTCAAATATCATTTTCATTACCGGACCGAATTCAACGAACCACGTTTTAAATTACTATCCACCAGTTGTGTCTCATTCCCGGGTTACACACTAGTTGCGCGACCGGTGTCAAAAAATGTCCGGATTGAAACCGCGACAGGTTTGTACATTAGCCTTTCGGGTGGAAAGAATTTTCATCCCAAGATTCCAAATTCAGTAATAACTAAGACTTCGGCAAAACAAAAATTTTGCGACATCAATGGACGTCCGGCTGGTAAATTAGCCTGGGTTGCTTCGACAGATGACGAAATTTTGGATGAATATGTGCAACTTTGGCAAGTCCTTTCTTCGTATTATGGCGCCTCGATGAATCGGCAGAAATTGCGTAGATTGAGATATATATTGCAGATTTCGTGCGATAGTACGTTAGCTGGTAAACACGGGGGTACAATACGTCTCTTGCAACGTCGACTCAATTTAGAGATACCAAATCAATTTCTTGCGTTTAGCAAGTCTGAACCTTCGAATAGTCGGAGGGTTTGGCGTTCAACTTCGATTCGGTCTGTCTTAGTAGAATTTGCCATATTAGAGATGGGGCTCTAATGAAATTAGGGATTGGCACTTCCAACGCAACGTGAATTTTGCTTCCTCCAAAATCGCTACCGAATAGATTTATTAGTTAGATATTTGTACTTCGTCGATGTAGTGTATTTCATATGGTTACGTAGATATGTAAGTATCCAACTTGTTTGCTAATCGCTTATCCGAAAGGTGTCACATAAAGTAACCCAACCTCAAATATTACCCCGACTTCCATCACGAATGATATCAACTTCTCCCTACCGAAACTAATTTTCACCCTCGCCAATTTATCAATTTTACCAGAAATTATCTCAATTTTAGGTTTAGCTGCAATAATTTTAATCGATTTATCGAGTAAGGGAAAAAATACAATTTTGCTTTATAAAATTTCCATGGTAGCTACGTCAGTCAGTGCGGTTACTTTATTATGTCAGTGGGAATTTTCTATCGCTTCCGAACATTTTCATACCGGTGATTTCGGTAATATATTCAGATTTTTTTTACTCATCTGCTCTTCATTATCTGTCTCTTCGTCGGTCGATTACATACTTTGCTCAAAAATGGCTTTGGCTGAATTTCCGTCGTTTAAGTTAACTGCAGGTTTGGGGGGGATGGTTCTCAGCTGCGCAAATGATTTGGTAACTATTTATGTGTCCCTAGAATTCTTAGCTTTATCTTCCTGCTTTTTATCCGGATATACTAAACGGGACATGAGATCGAATGAGGCAAGTACGAAATTCCTGCCGATGAGCGGAGCGAGTTCATCCTCCCTACTATATGGTTTCTCTTCGTTATATGGACCTTCTGGCGGGCAGCTTCAGCTTGATGAAACAGTTGACAGAATTATACCCAATCAATATGCTTCCGCAATTTACATCTCTGCCGCGTTTATTATGGCTGGGACAGCGTTCAAATTGTCCCTCTTTCCATTTCATCAATGGACTCCCGATGTATATGAAGGAGTGTGATTCGTTCGGATCCGGGAAGTGATATATTTGTCGCAAGTAACTAAGCAATCAGATAATTTCATTTCCGCCACATCTCGCGGGCGTGCGGGAACAACTGTTAATTTCCCAAATCTAGTTGTTGTATAAAGAATTGGCTCCTGCTGTATCACAAATTCTAAGAAGTGTGGCGACAAATCTCGTATAGTAAAACGGAGCAGGTTTAGCAAATTGTTGTTCCACTTCATGTTCTTCTGTGTCTCTCTCATAGAGTTTTTTTCTGCGAAGTTTGTTCATCAGGGGTAGATTCCTTTTTTTTTTTTCAAATACACATCGAATTGGGAATTCAATTTATTTCTCCATATTTCCCTATTATTCCTGACGTAGTGGGAATCCTAGGATTTGGTTCTTCGGAAGCTTGTTTCCAAGAAGTTTCTTCGATCTGTATGTAAAATTGCTAAGATAATGTTTCAAGTTTGTGTGCCTA